CTGTAATATATATACATATATATATAATTATTCATTCCGACGGAATCGATTAAATCTCAATGATTGCCTGCCCGTATCGTACGTGGTACGAGCGATCCATTTCATTTGATATCTTTATTATAGGATGAATCTACTAAGAAATTCATTCATTTCTAAAAACTATTTTTTTTGTTTACTAGTTGTCTCCATTTTTTTTGTGACAATAATCCATCTTCTTAATGGGAAGAACAGATATTTTTTTATGATGAAAAAAAATATCTTTCACCTTGTTGCTAAACAAATTTAGATTTCCCGCTCTCGGACCAATTTGATTCCGTTTCTCCAAACAGTTGAATCCAGTACCAACAGGTATCACCCCTCCAAGAATAACATTTTCCTTCAAGCCTTTCAACCAATCAATACGACCTCGAAGAGCAGCTTTAGCTAAGACGCGAGCAGTTTCCTGAAAACTCGCTTCTGATAGAAAACTTTGAGTATTCAAAGATGCCTTTGTTATTCCCAATAAGATTATTCGATAGTTGATTGCCTCTTCTAGAGCACGATTCATTCTTTGTGCTCGTGATAATCCAATGAGTTCCCCGGGTAAAAAAACATTACCCATTCCATATTCAAAATTTTGATTTTCCGAATTTTCCACAATTAAAACTTTCGAAGTCATTTGGCGCACAATAATCTCTATATGTTTATCAGAAATTTGTACTCCTTGGGATCGATAAACCCTTTGAATTTGATTGACTAACTGAATCTGACTTTGTTCCGTAGTTATCCTAGCACTGATGAATGACCCCCAAAGTTTTCCAAGAAATTTTGCCATGTCTCTGTTCCAATTTTGAACATTTTTTTTGAGATTTTTTGATATTGAATTAGTCGAACGGGCTTCTGACAATTGTTCAATTTTAGGAAGACCTTGAATTATATCATCGGTTGTTAATCTTTCATATAACAAAGTTATCAATGTATCTCCTTCGTAAATAATCTCCCCATAATGACTATGAACAGTTGCTCCTCCAGTACCCAAATAGGGTTTAGCCAATCTCATGACTAAAGATTCCTCATGAACGACTAGAATTTGACCAGATTTGGGGAATGGCTCATCTTCGGATATATATTCACTTTCACAAATTAATTGTCCCAGGCTAACTACTGGAAATGTTTTTTTACAAACATTAGATAAGGAAGAGCACCAATTAGAATTGAAGAGCTTGGAAATGATGCTCCTGCATGGATCGAATTTATAAATTCTCGTATTTTCATCCATAAAATAGCATTTAGGTACTTGGAAAGTATTCAAGTAATTGTCTGAAATTGAACGTTTCTTTAACAAGACTTTATTATAAGTGATGAAATGGGAGTATGAAAAACGGTTAGCGATACTATGTAAATGACCCAAGAGACCTGACAATTCAATGATTTGTATAATTGGATCCTCTTTAATTGATTTCTTTACCGTATAAAAACATTTTGAATCATTGAATAGAACGATTTGTAAATAGTCAGATGGTGAAAGAACCATAAAAGATTCACCTCTTTTGTTCTGATTAGATAATGAATGAATAGTCCCTTGATGCTTATTAAGTAATTTATTTTTATCGTTGGAAGAAAAAGGATTAGTGCAGTCTAATCTGTTATTAAACAGAAATTTGGAACTTAATTTGGAACTTGTTATATTTTCTTTTTTTTCCATGATAAAAAAGGGGTATCTCATCAAGCTAATTTGAATCATATTTATAACCATTTTCTTTGTTCTTACTGAAATAAGAGAAGCATAAGCCTCTTTTATTTTTGGGCTGGGTCCTGCAGCTAATTGATTTTCAAGAGAATTCCATTTTTCACTAATTGAATTCTCCCTGATGATCTCCCCATATTTGATCGTTCCTGAACTGTCAATTATGTATTGAGGGTCATTCAAAATAGCAAAAATGTTATTTCTATGTAGAATACCTTTTATGGGTATTCTAAGAATCAAATTAGGGCAAGAGATCCTTCGCTTTTCCCATTCTTTATCACACCGCAACGGGGTGATGAATCGATTTGTTTCCTTTTTTCGTGTGATTTTGGTCGTTTTCTGGGTTCCTGTGATTTTGGGATTTTCAGAAAGAACGGTGGGATAAATAGAGTCTCGACGTTTGTTGGATACGGTCCGATCAGCTTGGGGATAACTGAATATTTTTTCTTCTTTTTCGGAGCAATTTGAGTCAACTGACTTGTGTTTCACTTGATCCACCGAAGAATTTGAAAGTGATTGATCTTTGGCAAGAAGAAGTTGAACATCCACTTGATCTTGATCTTTATGAAATGAAAAAGAGACTACAACAGATCCGTACATACCTCCCGATAATATCCAGAAATGGGTTGTCTTGAGTATGAGATGAACATTACTATCATATTTTGGCACATGACACACATGGGTACTCCAGTGCATTTCTCCCTTCATATCAGAATATATATGTTTCTGAACTGTTTCTTTGAAGGGAGATGTTCTAGCACGAACCTCGGCAATAACTTGTTCCGATTCCACATATTGATCATTTCGAACCAAAAGCAAACTTTGTGATGGAATGGTTAAATTTTGTACTTTATCTTGACTATCAACAATAGTCACGGAGAAGTTATTATGACATATATAAGCAGGATGCCCATGACGTGTACGTGTAGGATAAGCCAAATTTTCATTGAATTCAATTTTCCCGTTGAAAGGGGCTCGTACCTGTTCTGTAATATCACCTGTAAATACCCCACCAGTATGAAAAGTCCTTAATGTTAGTTGAGTTCCTGGTTCTCCAATTGATTGACCAGCAATAATGCCAACTGCTTCTCCTAATTCAATTAAGTTATTGTGAGTAGTACTCCGACCATAACATAATTGACAAATCCAAGATATACTCTTGCAAGTAAAAGGGGTTCGTATATATATTGGTTGTGTTTGGAGGTTTCGTAATTGATGAGCAAGTCCAGTCCCAATACCTTGATTACGCGTAGCAATGCATCTCCCATTTATATATACATCGTCTGCTAACACACGGCCAATTAGTGTTTGTGTTTGTAGAACAATTTTATTTTTGATCTTCTCTCGACCTCGAATGAGACTTACAAAAAGACCTTGGATAGTGCCACAATCTGTTCTGCGTACAACAATGTGTTGAACTACTTCTACAAGTCTACGCGTGAGGTATCCAGCATCTGCTGTTCGTACGGCAGTATCCACAACTCCTTTACGAGCGCCATAACAGGAAATAATATATTCCGTTAAAGAGAGTCCTTCGCGGAAATTCCTTTGAATGGGTAAATCAATTATTTTTCCTTGAGGATCTGACACTAATCCTCTCATACCTACTAATTGGTGAACCTGAGATGTACTTCCTCTAGCTCCTGAGAAGGACATCATATGGACTGGATTAAAGGGATCAGTCCTCCTAAAATTCGGATTCATTTCTTGTCTCAAATATTCACTTGTAGCATGCCATATCTCGATCGATTGACGTAATTTTTCCACTGCGTGTACATTCCCATAATAATGATCTTTTTCCGAAACAAAATCTTGTTGTTCTGCATCTTGGACAAGCCATCCTTTCGACGGTGCTGTTAAAAGATCATCAATTCCTAACGAAATAGCTGCATCAGTAGCTTGTTGGAAACCTGAAGTCTTAAGTTGATCCAATATATGTGATGTATATGTCATTCCAAAGTGATTTATGAATCTTCTAATAAGCTGTTTCATGGCAGTTCTATCCATCACTTTATTATAAAAGGGCACTTCAAATAAAGGTGTTGCCATAAGAAAAAACCTCCCCATTTTTGTGAGCAGGATTCAGCAATGGGTTCAAGCCAGAAGGCTTCCTCAATCTCTATCTTTGCATGAATGAAAGGATCATAAAACTAACCACATTAGATTCTGATAACTTGTAGAGACATTTCTTGTCGAACATAAGCCGACAAGCCTCTCATGGCTTCTTCTATTTCTCGATTGAAACGAGTACGACCAACAGTTGTTCGAATGTATCTATTAAGGATTTCTCCCATTCTACCTTTTCTTATTCTATAATCTTCATAGATTTCGTAGAGGGTACCCAAAGGTTCATATTGAACCTCAATAGGAGCTTCTCGGTTTACTGAGTTAATAATAGGGAGACCTATCCCCAGATCTGGGAACAGATCTGTTCTACCCCACCACCGCAGCCATAAGGGACTGTCTAAGTCAATTTGTTTTTGTTGATAAGCTGCGAGCGCGTCGCCATAGCTCGAAAACGAAGGGGAAACGATCTTATTTCTTGAGTTATATGGGTGGTATCTATTTCCATAAATACCTTGATTATTTTCAAGGGTGGATCTATAAAGTCCAAGAAGCATATCTTGAGTTGGTACGCAAATGGGATCCCCAATAGCTGGAGACAAGAGATTTATATGAGAAAACATAAGTAAACGAGCTTCTGCTTGAGCTTCCAGAGATAGAGGTACATGGACAGCCATCTGATCCCCATCAAAGTCCGCATTAAATCCTGCACAAACCAATGGATGTAAACGAATGGCACGTCCTTCTATTAAAATAGGTTGAAAGGCTTGTATTCCTAATCTGTGTAAGGTAGGTGCCCGGTTTAACAATATGGGATATCCTCGTAAAACCTCTTTAAGTACGTTCCATATAAGGGGTCCCTTATCTCGAATTATACTTTTAGCAGCTCTTAGGTTGGGAGCAATATGTCGTTGAATTAAACTACGAATTAAAAATGCTTGAAAAAGCTCTATTGCTATTTCAAGGGGTAATCCACATTGATACAATGAAAGAAGAGGACCCACCACGATGACAGAACGACCTGAATAATCGACTCGTTTCCCAAGTAAATTTTCACGAAATCTTCCTTCTTTGCCTTGGATCAAATCTGAGAACGATTTATAAGGCCTATCATGACTGTCTTTCACTGGTTGTCCACCGATACTGTTATCGAGAAGTGCATCTACGGCTTCTTGGACCAATTTCTTTTGACCATTCACACAGTCCGGCAGTGGCGTAAATAGATCAGCTAAAAATTCGGCAAGAGCATGATTTCGAAGAATCACTTTTCGATAAAGTTCATTTATATCCGAAGTAATAACTCCACCTTCATCTAATCGAAACATTGGCCTCAGTTCGGGAGGAAGAACTGGTAATAGGCATAAAACCATCCATTCTGGTTCTATATTTGTTTGAATAAAATGTTTGGCTAATTTCATACGTCTAACTGAAAAATCCTTTCTTCTTCGAATCTTATACTCTTCCCAATCCTCTTCAGGAATCTCTTCTTCAGAAAGAAGATCTTCCTCAAAAAGATCCTCCTCTTCAGTCTCTTCCTTTTCCCATATATTTAGAAGAGATTCTAGGTTCTCCTCCTTTTCAGGAACCTCCTCTTCAAAAAAAAGATCCTCCTCTTCCTCAAAAAGACCCTCCTCTTCCCATATATCTAGAAAAGATTCTAGATTATCCTCTTCAGAAACCTCCTCTTCAGGAATATCCTCTTCAGGAATCCCCTTTTCCCAAGGAGCCTCCTCTTTAGAAAAAAGATCTTTCTTTTTAGGAAGCTTATCAACAACCTTTTGAATTTGAACCGCAATATTATCCCTAGATGTTAAGTCATCCAATTCCATCCATTCCATATATGAACGATCTAGAAGAATTTGCAGATCCAGACCAGCTAGTTGTTCTCTGATAGCGTTTCCCCCAGTGGTTATTTCTCTCTCTATCAATTCCCCAAGGTTCCACCAGGAGATATACTTATGAATAATATCAGTCCAGTATTGATCCTCATATTTGAATGGACCACTCCGAACTCGCAATGAAGTTGGTTTGTTAGCTATGGCTCTAGTAATACAAGAATTCGGATAGGTTGCTCTAGGATTTCCCCCCCTTCAGAATCGGACGTGAAAGTTTCCTCTCATCCGGCTCAAGTAACTATACCGAAACGGAAAGTGATTCTGCAAAAAAAATGCTTTTTGCTCTGTAGAAAGACTAAATAAATAGCTACTCTTTGCTCAAGTTCCAAGTGAAATTTAGTATTCATTTACGATTCATATTATGACATAAATATGGAATTATTGAGCAGTCTCCTCCCTTTCGAACGATACTTTTCTTTGTGAAAGACCTTCAATTCATTTGAAATTCATAAGGGATTTACTTGTCTGTATCTCGTTCTATTTGATCCTATAGGTCTTTGCTTTACTTCGATGGCTTCAATACTATTTGAAGCATATGTGCGATGAATAAACTCCTATAGCCATATCTTCTTTTCGGTCTGGAATACTTCAAGGATAATAAAAAAAAAAAAAAAAGAATGAATTAAAAAATCATACATTCTATATATATATGCATTAAAGAAGAAAAGAAGTGTTTTCACGAAGTCCAATTAGCAATTAAATATACAATATATCAACCCTAGACTAATTCCTCTTTCTCAACATCTTTAAAAGATGCTTCTTCTAATTCTGAGCTTCATGCTACTCCTTCCGAGGGGCGTGTCAGAGCTAAGGGCATCCCAATAAAATTGAATAGGATGACAGTTCCTTATTATGGATCTGTATAATCGGAGCTTGTGATCAAGTCACACATCGCAATATACTGGGCCTTCTAAATCTTTACGAGTTAGATCTAATAGATTCGCGATATAACTGGGACGCCGTTTAAAATACCAGATATGAACCACAGGACATGCCAGTTTAATGTATCCCATTCGATATCTTCGAATTCGAGAATCCACAAGTTCAACTCTACATTGTTTACAAAATTTAGAGCCTTCCTTCTCATTCTCGATCACTTGAGGCTTTCCACAAGCACAAACTCCACTTTTTATAGGTCCAAAAATTCTTTCACAGAACGATCCATCTCTTTCTGGTTGATTAGTTTCAAAATCTAAAGTATCGGGGTTTGTCACCTCTCCGACTCTTTCCCCATTAGGTAAAATTTTTTCAGACCAAGCACGAATCTGTTCGGGAGAAGCTAATCCAATTCGAAGTTGTTGATGTTTATCTTGATCAATCATAAAATAAAAATTTTTATTCATAAATTTTGATTCATCTTTATTAAATTTCCTTCCTATCTATCTGAAAGTCTTTCTGAGATATAATAACATGATTCAATTCTAGAGCTAAAGATCGTAGTTCTCGAATAAGCAATCGGAAAGATTCTGGAGTAGTATCAGGTTTAGGTATTGGTTCTCCAGTAAGAATGGCACCAAGTATTTTTTTACGACCGTCAATATGGTCAGATTTAAGAGTAAGCATCTCGTGTAAAATATAAGCAACACCAAAACCTTCTAGAGCCCAAACTTCCATTTCTCCTACTCGTTGCCCTCCTCGTCTGGATTTTCCTTTCAGAGGTTGTTGTGTAACCCGTGCATAAGGCCCACTGGAACGTGCATGGATTTTGTCATCAACTTGATGACATAATTTCGACATATAAGCTATTCCTATTGTAACAGGTTGTTCAAATATCTCTCCTGTTCTTCCATCAATTAATCTATGTTTTCCAGGATGATCAGGTTCAAATACCCATGGATTAGCTGTTCGCTCACTAGCTTTATAAAGTTCAGAAAACACTAGTTTTCTCGAAGCTTCTCGCTCATACCTTTCATCAAAAGGTACTACTCTATAATTTTTGTTCATCAGTTTTCCTGCTAAACCGAGCAAACATTCAAAGATTTGCCCTACATTCATTCGTGAAGGTACCCCTAATGGATTTAATACCATATCCACCGGTGTTCCATTTTGCAAATAAGGCATATCTTGTCTGGGCAAAACTATTGAAATAATGCCTTTATTACCATGCCTTCCCGCTACTTTATCACCCACTTTTATTTTACGTTTTTGTGAAATATATACATGGACTTCTTCCGTATAATAACCGTGGTTATCTTTTTTACGGATCCATCTCGCATCGATAACTCGACCTCTTACACCTATTGGTACTTTAAGACAATTTTCTCTTGCATTAGATACTTGAATACCAAATATGGCTTGTAATAATCTTTCTTCTGGGGTATATAATGATTCTTTTGCTGTTTGAGGCGTTAATTTACCCACTAAAACATCACCGGTTTCTATCCAAGATCCTAGCATTACAAGGCCATTTTCGTCCAAATGACGGAGTGAATGAGCATCCAAATGGGGTATTTCTTTAGTGATTATCTCAGGGCCCTCGCTCGTCATATAGATTCCAATTTCATATCTTACGATCTGTAAAGAAGTATAAATATCCTCATATACCAAACGTTCACTAATAAGTACTGCGTCTTCAAAATTATATCCTTCCCATGGCATATAAGCCACTAATATGTTTTTTCCCAAAGAGAGTTCTCCCCCTACTGTAGCCGCACTGTCCGCCAGAATTTGCCCCTTCTTTACATATTGCCCCTGACGAATTCGGGGTTTTTGATGTATACAAGTATTGCTATTAGAACGTTCATATAAAACCAATTCTGTTCTTTTTCTTTTTTTTATAGTGTCCCGATAAACGGATGAAGTAATATTTCCAGCATCAATATACTTAATGCTTCCCTCTTGTGCGGCTATAGCTACACTTCCTGAATCTAGAGCTGCTTGCCCCTCCAATCCAGTTCCGACAATGCACTTCTCAGGTTGAAAGGATGAAACTGCTTGACGCTGCATATTAGAACCCATTAAAGCACGATTTGCGTCATTATGTTCAAGAAAAGGAACAAGGCAAACTCCAACAGAAAAATATTGGGAAGGAAAAAGACTTCTGAAATGGATTTGCTCCCATGCAAGAACTAAAAATTCTTGTCGATATTGAGCTGGAGTAAATTGTTCCTCTTGAATCCCGTGATTTAACGCCAAATAATTTCCCATAGCTATCCGATAATATTCATCTTCTCCCGGTAATAGAGAAACCATATGTTCTTCCTCCGATCTCTCAGATATCTTATAGAAAGGACTTTGTAAAGAGCCGTACTGACCAAGCGTTGCATAAATAGATAACGATGCAACAAGTCCAGCATTCATTCCTTCAGACGTCGTAATCGGACAAATACGCCCATAATGACTAGGATGAATATCCCGTATCCGAAAAGTAGCAGTTCGAGGTGTCAATCCTCCAGGGCCCAAATAGCTCAATTTTCGGCTATGAACTATTTCTGCCAATGGATTAGTTTGATCCAAAAATTGTGATAAGGGATGTAAACCAAAAAAATCTTGAAAAGTTTTTGTTAATGGTTTTGAAGTTACCGAGTTCTTAGGAGTTGGTTTAGTTAATGAACCTATTATCATTATAGTTCTTTTCACTGATTTTTCCAAAAGAACTAGAGCTAATCCAAATTGATTTTGTAATAAATCTGCTACAGAACGCATACGTTTATTTTGAAGATGATCTATATCATCGAGTATACCCGTTCCAAATTTTACTCTGATAAGATAATCCACAGCAGCCAATACATCTTGTGGTAATAAGAAAATCTCGTTCTCGGGTATCTTAAGATTCAGTTTTTTGTTCAGATTTCGTCGACCAATCTTTCCTAATTCACATCTTTGTTGGAAAAACTTCTCTTGTAATTCTCTACATAGAGATTCGGAAAATACCAAATCGTCATTGTCCGCTTCTTCTTCATTGTCACTATCCTCTTCCTCATCGTCACTTAAGTAGAGTTTCTTATAAAACTTCAAAATAGCATCTTCCCTCCCGAGAGCTTTCAACTTGAGATATGCCTCGTACTCGTTGCTTCCATCCCAGGAAAATAGGTATCTGTTGAGATAGGGAGCATTGCCCAGAATTTCGTTGAAATTTAAACCCATAGCCAGTAATAGGAGTAGAATAGATATTTTTTTTTTTTTTCTTACATAAATCCATATCCTTCCTGTTTTATCGATCTCTAATTTCGATCTTCCTCCCCAATCTGAAATTATAGTGCCGGTATAGATAATTTCATTAGGTTTTTTTTTTTTTGAACTGTAATAAATACCGGGACTTCTTAATATTTGATTGACCACGACTCTGTAATTTCCATTTACTACAAAAGTGCCTTTGGAACTCATTAAGGGAATTTTTCCAAGAAATACATCTTGTTCATGTATCTTTTGACAAGTTCTTTGAATCAACCTTGCTGGTACACGTAATTTAGATGAATATGTAAGGGATTTGTATACAGCATCTCTCTCTTTGAGAGGAGGTTGTTTGAATTGATATCTATTCCCGGATAAACTAAATTCCATTTTTTCATCTGGATTCTCAATTTTCGGAAACTTATGAAGTTCTTCTATTAAGCCTTGATCGATGAAACGACAAAATCCTTCAAATTGTATTTTACCAAATTCGGGGATTGTAAAGGTCCCCTTATTTTTATCTAATCGCATTGGAAGTTTCCCATCCATTAATTCAGAAGTTTATTCCGTTATTTATTCCTTATTGATCTATATGAATCAATTTGACAGAAATTGGGATGTATATTTCGTTCACTATATCCCGTGAAATTCTACCCATATCTAGATAGATCATAATATCTAGATAATGAAAAAGAAGAGGTCCTTTGATATTTTTATCCACGCGAAATATAGCTATGAACAACTGGATCAAACCATTGTTAAATGTTAACACAGAGTGGATTACTTATCAATTTTCGCCAAATGTTCTAATTCAAATGATCTTATCAAATGTGATAATGAATTATCACATGGAATACGAAGATTTAATGAAGGGAAAAGAACAAAAGAATTTAAATTTAAATTCTTTTATGCTTGACTTAAGCATTAATTCCTATTATACTTCAATGGAAATTGGAAAACAAATAAATGATGGATATTTAGCTATAACATATCCACATTGGGTTTGGCGACATAGCCAAGTGGTAAGGCAGGGGACTGCAAATCCCCCATCCCCAGTTCAAATCTGGGTGTCGCCTTGTTAGAGTAAACAGAGCAAAAGAAAAGCAAGAGTTTCCATAACTTTTGAAGACCATTTGTGCTGCTCCATATTACCAATATAGCCTATAGAAAGGCTGCATTTCCTTTTTATCATGAATGCATGATCCTATAGGCATTTTATAGTAACTCATTCTAAGAAACAAATGGATTGAGAAATCTCTCATATCGACTCATATGTTTGGAACGGAAAGGTGGAGGATTTACACTTTGCAATATCCTGATTAGTTCCCTTATCATCAGTAATCGATAATGAGATTATTCTTTTTGGAAATCGAGGCATTCGTATGGATATAGTTGGTATCGCTTGGGCTGCTCTAATGGTAGTTTTTACATTTTCCCTTTCACTCGTGGTATGGGGGAGAAGTGGACTATAATATATATATATATATATATATATAGAAGAAATAGTCATCCTGAATTTTCTAATCAATTGTTCCGTTCCAAATCATTCTGGAATGATAATATCTTCTGTTTCATAAGGATCTAGTAATTGTGAATCCATAATAATGAATATGACCATAATTCAAAATTTTATTTATGAAAGTATTTCCTCCCTCTTTTTCTCTGGAAATGCATAAAGAGATCCATCCTCTATTCTTGGATTTTCTTCTGAAAAAGAGGATTTTCCCTCACTCTTTTTTAATAAGATCAGCGACTCTTCCCTAGAATAAGTCGATAATCTTATTCTACTCAATGAAGAACGATCTTTTTTACAAGAATATCTATCTAATAGATATTAGATAGTTATAGAACTTATCTTATAAAAAATAAAAAAAAAAATAGTCCCCGTTTTCATCGGATGGTTGCGAATTGATCGTATTCATATTGAATCCGTTCTAAGAAAAAAAATATGGAGCGTATTACATTGCTCTGTCTCAACCATAGGCCCCCTTTCCTCCATATTAACTCTTTTTCTTATGCGATTCAAGTTTCATATCCACTATGTACTAGAAAATAAAAACGATGTTTGTATCGTATTAGAAAACGATGTTCAACTTTCTCGGATCCGGAAAAACACTTTTGCAAGTATGTCATGTTCAGAATCAGACCTCTGTTCTGTCTACATAAAGTTTATTTTTTCCGGGGACATGTAGAAAATTGTTATTAGCTTCGTGTTTTTTACCAAGTCCTAATCCTATATTCATCCCCCCATGGGGCAAGCGCTATTCGGATCTACACTTCTACTATAGATATGTGTAGAAGAAGTAGTACGAAGAAAAGGAAGAACCTTCCTTTTCTTCGTACTACTTCTTCTACAAATCAATATCTGCCCTTAATATGACTACTATCGCCTTTTTTTCGACTGATGCTCTAGATAATTTGGATTAATTTAGTCATCAATAATCACTTAATTCTAATACAAATCAATTGCTTTGACTAATCGTTTTTACGTAAATTATTAGTAAAAAAGCAGTAGGAACTGAAATGAACAATGCAACAGCAATAAGTGCGAGGATATTTACTTCCATAATTGATTTTCCCTTCGTTTTACAATAACTCGAGATTTGATCTCATAGAGTAGAGATGAATCTTTTTTTTTTTTTTAGATTAATAAATTGATTGAATCCTTGGAGTATGAGATTCAATCTATAGGATCAATCTGAGTAACGGAATATAGTGGATTTTTTGAATTCTTCGATAGAAGTGAAATAGTATAACATAATATGATTCTTTATTCATACCGGATCTAGTGATCGATTCCTAATTGATCCCATTGTCCTACTCATATAGTTCCAACGCCTTGCTTATATAATGCAATTTTTCCGCTAATGAAAATACTTTGGTGGGCATGAACACAAATTTTCTAGATCCATTTTGATGTAATCATCGCCCTGACCGAAGGTTAATGACGATCCAATGTGCCTATTCGAGGGACGGAGAAGTATGATGAAGATTGCTCCGATGGATTATATCCACTGATTAATTTAATCATTTTTATAAGATCCACTAATAGGGAAAACTTACATTCATTAGAGGGAGTAGTCTCGTAGTACTATACATCGAGAATCGATCCTACTGATATAGTAAATGAACAAGAACCAGATAATTCTGGCTCTCTTGATTCAAGTGAGAGAGATGCCCGAGCTTGCCCCTGATCTTCCATGAAAAATAAAAGAAGAGTTCGGGGTAACTGGAACTAGAAAGGGGGACAAAGTCCCAGTGATGTTGTTGATATGGGTCGTCCGAGTGATTCAATCAATACGGACGTATTGATTTTTATTTTTTCATAGAAGAAAAGGTTCTTTTCATTCAGACTTTAGAATGAACCTTTACCACTTCTCTGATCAAATGGTATCTTAATTAGCATTATAAGACATTTCAACACACGCCTGTATGATGTCATTTTTTTGGAACGAACAAGGTTAAATTCGTACGAATAAGAACCTTCTACTTGCTATTCTGGAAGACGCAGGATCCCAAAACAAAAATTTATGGGAGATGGAATATTAGATATATCAGGTAGCAATATAGAAAAACTTCATGTCGAAATCTTATTTTATTCAAATAAATAACGTATTTTTTTTTTCCAATTCAAAAAATTCAATAGATCTAAATTGAATTGATTGGGATTGAAAAGATTAATCCCTTCGACATAAGGATCCCTATCCCTAATGGATCCATTAATCCATAATTTAAAAAATTGGATTATCTACGAAGAAGTTGGCAAATATGCAGGCAAATTGCCTGCAGTTATCAATAATTCTACAAAGAAATTACTCCATAAGGAGTGTTCTGCGAATTGTACCACGTCCATCGTACAAGAGACGAACAAGACCTATATATACATATATATATATATGATCCCGATGAACGCACAAATAATCTTTTCATGAAAGAGGATCGGGAGGAGCCCAGTATGAAATAGGTTATATTGGATGGAGCAAATCCAGTATATAGATATCGCAACCTTGAGTTACAACTTATAGGGGCGCAACTAGCCAATAGTAAGAAGAATTTGTAATAGCTAATAACTGTCATTCGTCCTAAAAACAATGAGACGAATAAGGATTATCAATTTAATCCTCCTGATTAACCTTGTTATGTAACTCTCATTGAGAAAAGGGGATAATGAATAGCTACAATTTCTCCAGGGGATTGCCCATGACCCTGGAATGAGAAGAAAGAACTATTTAGATAGTCAGTTCAAGGATCATTCAATCTTGGTGTGATAATGGAATCTCATAGAGATTCCATGAATCCGATGGTATTTTGGTCATGAAAAAGAGGTACTAGTAAGTCTGAATGAAATAGTACCCATATTTCATTTCTGGGGAAGAATTGAAGATGAGTATATACTAGAGATCATTTGGAATGATCTCAAAGAGACCTCTTCTGTGACCTTAAAATAGATCTATCTTATTACAAATCTCTATTCGTAAGAATCAGAGATTCAATGAAGCAAATAGGTTTTTAGCAAAAAAAATTAGGCTCTTCAAGAAGAGAAGAGGATTTATTACGGATAAAGATGTTCTTATTATAATGGTAACAGAATTCACCAATGAATTCTAGACTTGGTGGATTCTGTAGATATGGATAAATACATTAAATTTCTAATAAATTTACTAAATCTCTAGTTTTTCCATCTCAGTCTACCCAAATTTACTTTTTTCCAATTCTCTGGAAATCGAATGAAGAATTGATCAACTCATCGGACCGGGACTGACGGGGCTCGAACCCGCAACTTCCGTCTTGACAGGGCGGTACTCTAACCAATTGAACTACAATCCCAATAGGGACAAAGTCCACCTATTAATCAGTAATAGCATGTTACTAGTGGATCAACAAAACATTTGATCTCTCACTTTTCTCTCTTCTGAAGTAACTGCTCGTTCTATTCTGTATATTTATAATATATCTATATCTATATAGATATATATAGATATATCGGGGGTTCTATAACTAATTACCTTTTCACCAATGTCAGAAATTGACATAAAAATTACCGATGGATCATGTTGATATTGGGTCGAGCTGGATTTGAACCAGCGTCGGCATATTGCCAACGGATTTACAATCCGCCCCCATGAGCCACTCGGGCATCGACCCAGGAACAAGAAATGGAAAGTCTTTAGCATACCCAATGTGTATCCTAAAGACTTTCATAGCATAGTACCCCTAGGGGAAGTCGAATCCCCGTTGCCTCCTTGAAAGAGAGATGTCCTGGGCCACTAGACGATAGGGGCCCGCCTATCATCATTCTATTCAAATCCCTATGAAATTGTCAACAGTATGAACAAAATTTCACTAATCTTTTCTAGGTTAGTAGTTTAATATTTTTCTTATTGTATTGTTCGTAAATTTTATTTATTTATTACAATAATAATGAATTCACCAACCAAAAGAGAGTTTGGTTATAGATACTAATAGAAAATTGTCACAGCCCCAAGGCATTGTTGTATATACCCATATGTTCCATTGAACCAGAAGGTTCAACCACGATTAAAAATATTGAGGAAATACCCCTTCTATCCATGTTACGCATTAATAAAGATAAATAATAAAGACAAACTGCATAGCGCTATTAGATAGGGTTAGAAATCGATCAAAAGGGTCCTGATCCCATATTTGCTGGCATAGGACAGACCAGGATAGGGCACAACTTCTAAAAACTGGTTATGTGTCTTTACAAAATATCGGAAATGTAAATCTATATCTCAGATGTAAACAATCCCGCGCGTGGATTTTAGTGATGGACGGATGGGTTTTTAGGATAAGAGGATCCTCTCAACAGCCACGTGGGTTCAGTAATCTGATCAATTCAAAATAATCTTAATAATCTTACTCTTTTCATAAGTCAACAAACAATGGAACGTATAGTTCTTCCCTGCTAATTATGGGGTACAGATGTCACCCTTTTATGACCAGATTGAATAGCTAAATCAAATAATTAAATTAATAGGTTAATAGAACTAATTGATATGATCGGAACAGGATCGGTTCTGGAACAATCGATTATATCGATATCTATCAATATGTGTATTTCTGTGTGGACTCAATATGTTATTCATATATACTGGATATGTAGTAGACTCATCTATTCATAGTAAAATAAGCACAAGCCCTTTTAACTCAGTGGTAGAGTAACGCCATGGTAAGGCGTAAGTCATCGGTTCAAGCCCGATAAAGGGCTCCTTTAATGCTTCCTATAAAGAAGCTCTCGGTGTTTATTTTTCACTGGACAATAGTTGATTAAGACAAAAAACCTATGAGAGACAATCACCGACCCATCATGATCGGTGTTAGGTTCAACATTTGTTCCAACGGAATAGAGCACCTAATATCAATGAGAGCCGCTATAATGCTATCTATAGCATTAGTAATACTCTTTCTTCTTACTATAGGATGAGCAATAGCATAGGATTAGGTATAGTTTTCTTGATCTTCCTAATTTTAGGACATAGGACATAAAAGATTATGGATACCTGCTTAGAAATTGACAAAGTATTCTCACTTTTTGTATCCGAATTCTTCCGGGTCAAAAGAAGTAGAAAAGCAGGAGAAGTAAGTGAACCTGACCTATTGAGTTATGAATATATCAGCTATTCTGATATTTAAATTTGAGGGAGGTTTTGAAAGTGAACCTTCAATTCCATTGAATTCTCTGAAATTCATCGAAGGATTTAATATTTGGTTGTTGATTGAATACTCCGTCGAATGAATCGTTATGGTCTCTTTTCCCCAGAAAGATATGGATATGGAAGTCTGAATTACGGACAGAATCAAATTCCCTTTATCAATCCTTTCTCAATCATAGGTTGATTTCTATGTAGGGAATAGAATTGATATACAAATATGTAATTCGATTACGATGTGACAAACATTCTCATATGAATGTACCAAACATTTGACATTGGTGATTCCACCGGTAGAAAATGGATTGGAGTTAGGATATGGAAAAAGAAAAGAAAAGGTGAATGGAAAAGAAAGGAACTTTTATTTTTTTTCGGTGAATATTCCTTTTTCTTTCCGAATAGAAGAAAAAGAACGAATAGAGCTATTTTATTTAGCTCTATGAGTTAGAAGAAGATCTACTCCTTCTTGTTCCTATTCATTTGTATAAAAAAAGGTAGTAATAAAAAATTTACATAGAGATTGATGAGATCGATAGAAAAACTCCTATTGATTTTATTGATCTTGGAGGAGATTCCAGAATGAATTAAAAATATTGAATGGAATAAATATTGTGAATAGAATCTGGTGAAGAACTAGGAGGAAGAAAAAAGCTCACCCGCCTTCCCGGAAGTTGTTCCGTTGATGATATTCTATTCAAAAGGTTATTTGAGGATCATAGAGAAACTGAATATAAAAACTTCGGGTTATCATGCATTTACCCATATTGGATTGGTTGGTTCAGCAAAAATATTTGTGCCAATAATAAATCTTATTCAATTTGTTGAAAGGGATGATGGATGAAAATTTGTCCGTAGATGGACAAATCATCGTATACCTTTTGATTCTATTAGATAGGATGCTCAGAAATGGTCGAAATAGTTAAATAGGAGGATTACTATGACTATAGCCCTTGGAAAGTCTTCCAAAGAAGAAAAAACTTTATTTGATACTATGGATGACTGGCTACGCAGAGACCGTTTTGTTTTTGTGGGTTGGTCCGGTCTATTGCTTTTTCCTTGTGCATATTTTGCCCTAGGTGGATGGTTTACGGGTACAACCTTTGTGACTTCATGGTATACTCACGGATTGGCCAGTTCCTATTTGGAAGGTTGTAATTTTTTAACTGCTGCAGTTTCTACTCCAGCTAATAGTTTAGCACATTCTTTGCTGCTATTATGGGGTCCTGAAGCACAAGGAGATTTTACTCGTTGGTGCCAATTAGGTGGTCTATGGACTTTCGTTGCTCTTCATGGTGCTTTTGGTCTAATAGGTTTCATGTTACGCCAATTTGAACTTGCTCGATCTGTACAATTGCGACCTTATAATGCAATTGCGTTCTCTGCTCCGATTGCTGTTTTTGTTTCTGTATTCTTGATCTATCCATTAGGTCAGTCTGGTTGGTTTTTCGCACCTAGTTTTGGTGTAGCAGCTATTTTCCGATTTATCCTCTTTTTTCAAGGTTTTCATAATTGGACCTTGAATCCTTTTCATATGATGGGAGTTGCCGGAGTATTGGGTGCTGCTCTTCTATGCGCTATTCATGGTGCTACCGTGGAAAATACTTTATTTGAAGACGGTGATGGTGCAAATACGTTCCGTGCTTTTAACCCTACTCAAGCTGAAGAGACTTATTCCATGGTTACTGCTAACCGTTTCTGGTCCCAAATATTTGGAGTTGCTTTTTCCAATAAACGTTGGTTACATTTCTTCATGTTATTTGTGCCAGTGACCGGTTTATGGATGAGCGCCATTGGAGTGGTTGGTCTAGCTCTAAACTTACGTGCCTATGACTTTGTTTCCCAGGAGATCCGTGCAGCAGAAGATCCTGAATTTGAGACTTTTTACACAAAAAATATTCTCTTGAACGAAGGTATTCGTGCTTGGATGGCGGCTCAGGATCAGCCTCATGAAAACCTTATATTCCCTGAGGAGGTTCTACCCCGTGGAAACGCTCTTTAATGGAACTCTAGCTGTAGCTGGTCGTGACCAAGAAAGCACTGGTTTTGCTTGGTGGGCCGGTAATGCCCGACTTATCAATTTGTCGGGTAAATTACTTGGGGCTCACGTGGCTCATGCCGGATTAATTGTATTCTGGGCCGGAGCAATGAACCTATTTGAAGTGGCTCATTTTGTACCGGAAAAGCCTATGTATGAACAAGGATTGATTTTACTTCCCCATCTAGCCACTCTAGGATGGGGAGTCGGTCCTGGTGGGGAAATTGTGGACACTTTTCCATACTTTGTATCCGGAGTACTTCACTTAATTTCTTCTGCAGTTTTAGGTTTTGGTGGTATTTATCATGCACTCATCGGACCTGAAACTTTGGAAGAATCTTTTCCATTTTTTGGTTATGTATGGAAAGATAGGAACAAAATGACCACAATTTTGGGTATTCACCTAATCTTGCTAGGTGTTGGTGCTTTTCTTCTAGTGTTCAAGGCTTTGTATTTTGGCGGTGTATATGATACTTGGGCTCCCGGCGGTGGAGATGTAAGAAAAATTACGAACTTAACTCTTAACCCAAGTGCTATATTTGGTTATTTACTTAAGTCCCCTTTTGGAGGAGAGGGATGGATTGTTAGCGTAGACAATCTAGAAGATATAATTGGAGGACATGTATGGTTAGGTTCCATTTGTATCTTCGGTGGTATCTGGCACATCTTAACAAAACCTTTTGCATGGGCTCGTCGCGCGTTTGTATGGTCCGGAGAAGCTTACTTGTCCTATAGTTTAGCGGCTCTCTCTGTCTTTGGTTTCATTGCTTGTTGTTTTGTCTGGTTTAACAATACAGCTTATCCTAGCGAATTCTATGGACCTACCGGCCCAGAAGCCTCTCAAGCTCAAGCATTTACTTTTCTAGTTAGAGATCAACGTCTTGGAGCTAGTGTGGGGTCTGCCCAAGGGCCTACTGGTTTAGGTAAATATCTTATGCGTTCTCCTACTGGAGAAATCATCTTTGGAGGGGAAACAATGCGTTTTTGGGATCTCCGTGCCCCCTGGTTAGAACCATTAAGAGGTCCTAATGGTTTAGACCTGAGTAAGCTGAAAAAGGACATACAGCCTTGGCAAGAACGACGTTCGGCGGAATATATGACTCATGCTCCTTTAGGTTCTTTAAACTCCGTGGGTGGTGTAGCTACCGAGATTAATGCGGTGAATTATGTATCCCCCCGAAGTTGGTTAGCCACCTCTCATTTTGTTCTAGGATTTTTCTTCTTCGTAGGCCATTTGTGGCATGCAGGAAGGGCTCGTGCAGCTGCAGCAGGATTTGAGAAAGGAATTGATCGTGATTTTGAACCTGTCCTTTCCATGACTCCTCTTAATTAAACAACAGAGAAAACTAGATTAAATTAAAATAAATCCAATTGAATTCCGTTTCCGATGTTGGCAAGCGGGATAGCGGTATCTTTCGCTATTACCCTTCTAACTGAATCCTTCCTTGTGGCTCAGCTATACTTGGCTATCTAGATCTATTATCTAGATCTAGATCTAGATAGCCGAGCGAGCCTTTTTTGGTACCGAACTCATAAATGTAATTGTTCAATGGACAAAAGGAGAGAGAGGGATTCGAACCCTCGATAGTTTAACTATACCGGTTTTCAAGACCGGAGCCATCAACCACTCGGCCATCTCTCCCGGACGAAGACAACTTCTATTTTATCCCTTTAGATAATACCTGACCATCGGGCTCAATAATGAGCCTAGATGCATATATCTAGGCATGCATATGATATGCACATATTCAATCACATAAACATAGGTACATATCTATGCTTACATATGCATACATATACATCTTGTAATAAATTTTCATTATGTATGGGAAAAATACATGAATCTCTTTCCCTCTTCTCTCCCACTCAAATAGAAATTGGATAGAAAAAAAAATATTTTTTAAACTCGATGAATTTATGATCAAATCAAATCCGTAGTGCAATTGGTTATAAATTGACCGGATAGGGATCAGATGGTATAGTCTATTGAATCTGTTGGAAGCTTTTAAGATCACAACCATGACTATTGCTTTCCAATCGTCTGTATTTGCATTAATTGCAATTTCATTTCTCCTAGTGATTGGTGTACCTGTCGCACTTGCCTCTCCTAATGGTTGGTCAAGTAGCAAAAATGTTTTATTTTCGGGTGTATCATTATGGATTGGATTAGTCTTTTTAGTAGGTATCCTTAATTCTTTCATATCTTAGATATGCTCTAGATCTTTTTGTGAAAATCTCTCCCCCCCCCTCCCCGAAGGAGATTATAGTTCGGAAGGGTATTTCCGACAAGTCCCAAGAAACCAAAAGAAAGTGCTCAGGGGAGGGGTTATTTCAATGATGAAATAATGAAAATTTCGTTATTTCATAAAATAGATCTGCGTACAAATATATGGCATAATATATATATATATTATGCCAAGAACGAGTCAAATGCGGGTATGGTTGAATGGTAAAATTTCTCTTTGCCAGGGAGAAGATGCGGGTTCGATCCCCGCTACCCGCCCATCCGAAGGATGGAATAGAGCCAGGAATAGTTATGGGTTTGGCCGTAACTTTTTCTTACCTGTCATTCCATTCTCAAATGACAGAGTCATCCTCTTTGGGCAAGAAAAATTTACCGTGTTCTAGCGGAGACGGGATTTGAACCCGTGACCTCAAGGTTATGAGCCTCGCGAGCTACCAAGCTGCTCTACCCCGCAATATCCTATTATTATTTTTTTTATATAATAAACAAACACGGTACACCGAACAACCATTGGAAATGCTATTTCCCCCCCCTATGTAGGGAGGGGCTTTTCTATTAATAATAATTTTTTTCCTCCTACCAACTCGATTTTGTTACCCCGGGCAACAAACATGCGTGAGCTCTCTCACGGAGTATATACCCGGATAACCCAAAGTCTCTATAGTTGGCTCTAGGTCTTCCAGTCAAAGAACAACGTCGATGAAGACGTGTAGGTGCACTATTACGCGGTGAAGATTGTAATTTTCTATGAATTTTCAATTTTTCATCCAATGATGAGACTTCCCTTATCTCTCTTTTCAAAGATTGACGAATCAGATTGTATTTCCGTTCCAATCTTTGTTTCTTTTTCTCTCTCTGAATGAGACTTTTTCTTGTCATAATGGTTCTGTCAGTTGGTATCCTCTTTTGCTCTCTCTGAATAAGACTTTTTCTTGTGATAATGGTTCTGCCAGTTGGTATCCAGGAATAAAAATAAAGATCAGATTTGAGATGGATAAATATTACGTTGATTACTTCTTCTTTCTCTGCAGAGATATTATTGTCATTAATAGTATAAATATTCCCTCAATTTGATGAAAAAGAATTAACCAAATTTGCCTGATGTAGAGGCTATTAAAAAAGCTGCATAGGTAAATATATAACCTACGGAAAAGTGAGCTAATCCAACTAATCGTGCTTGGACAATGGAAAGAGCTACTGGCTTGTCCCTCCATCGAACTAAATTAGCCAAAGGTGTGCGCTCGTGGGCCCATGCGAGAGTCTCAATCAGTTCCTGCCAATATCCACGCCAGGAAATCAGAAACATAAATCCAGTAGCCCAAACAAGATGTCCGAATAAGAACATCCATGCCCAGACAGATAGACTGTTCATACCAAAAGGATTGTATCCATTAATAAGCTGTGAAGAATTTAACCAGAGGTAATCTCTTAGCCATCCCATTAAATAAGTGGAAGACTCATTAAATTGCGCTACATTACCCTGCCATAAGGTTATATGCTTCCAATGCCAATAGAAAGTAACCCATCCAATGGTATTCAACATCCAGAAAACTGCCAAATAAAAAGCATCCCAGGCCGAAATATCGCAAGTACCGCCCCGTCCTGGACCATCACAAGGAAAACTATAGCCAAAATCTTTCTTATCTGGCATTAGCTTAGAACCACGCGCGTCTAAAGCACCTTTTACTAAAATTAAGGTAGTTGTATGCAAACCTAGAGCAATAGCATGATGAACCAAAAAGTCTCCAGGACCAATTGTTAAGAACAGTGAATTTTTGCTATCATTAATAGCATTCAACCAACCAGGTAACCATATGCTTTTACCAGCATTGAATGCTGGGTCATTTGCTGAAGATAAAAGTACATCAAAACCATATAAGGCCTTACCGTGAGCGGATTGTATCCACTGAGCAAATATAGGCTCGATCAAGATTTGTTTTTCTGGAGTGCCAAAAGCAAGCATAACATCGTTATGAACATAAAGCCCCAAGGTATGAAAACCTAGGAATAAACTAGCCCAACTTAGATGAGATATTATAGCTTCCTTATGCTCCAACATTCTCGCCAATACATTATCCTTATTCTGTTCTGGATTATAATCCCTAATGAGGAATATAGCTCCATGAGCAAATGCCCCTGTCATAATGAATCCGGCAATGTATTGATGATGAGTATACAATGCAGCTTGGGTAGTGAAGTCTTGTGCTATGAATGCATAAGCAGGTAAAGAATACATGTGTTGAGCTACCAAGGAAGTGATAACTCCCAAAGAAGCTAGAGCAAGACCTAATTGAAAGTGAAGAGAGTTATTGATTGTGTTATAAAGACCCTTATGTCCGCGGCCTAATCGGCCTCCCGGAGGAACATGTGCTTCTAAAATATCTTTTATACTGTGCCCGATCCCAAAGTTAGTTCTATACATATGACCAGCGATGAAAAAAACAAATGCAATAGCTAAATGATGGTGAGCGATATCAGTCAGCCACAAACTTTGAGTTTGTGGATGGAAACCTCCGAGAAGAGTTAGAATAGCAGTTCCTGCCCCTTGTGAGGTACCAAATAAATGACTATTAGAATCAGGATTTTGAGCATAAAGATTCCACTGACCTGTAAAAAGAGGTTCCAACCCTTGGGGATGTGGTAATACATTTAAGAAATTATCCCATCTGATGTGTTCTCCTCTTGATTCGGGAATAGCAACATGAACTAAATGCCCCGTCCAAGCTAATGAACTGACTCCGAAGAGCCCCGACAAATGATGATTGAGACGAGATTCAGCATTTTTAAACCATGAAACACTTGGTTTCCATTGAGGTTGTAAATGCAACCAACCCGCTATTAAAAAGATAGCAGAAAAAAATAGTAAGAAAAGAGCTCCAGTATAAAGCTCTTCATTAGTGCGTAAGCCTATTGTATACCACCACTGATAAACACCGGAATAAGCAATATTTACTGGACCGGGAGCACCTCCTCGGGTAAAGGCTTCTACAGCTGGTTGACCAAAATGAGGATCCCAAATTGCATGAGCAATAGGTCTTACATGTAAAGGGTCACGTACCCACGCTTCAAAATTGCCTTGCCAAGCCACGTGGAACAAATTACCAGAGGTCCACAGAAAGATTATTGCTAACTGACCGAAGTGAGAAGCAAAAATCTTCTGATAAAGGCGTTCTTCGGTCATATCATCATGACTCTCGAAGTCATGCGCGGTAGCGATACCAAACCAAATACGACGAGTAGTTGGGTCCTGGGCCAAGCCTTGGCTGAACTTTGGAAATCTTGATGCCATAATGCTTTTCAAATCCTCCTAGCCATTATCCTACTGCAATAATTCTTGCTAGGAAGAACGCCCATGTTGTGGCGATTCCACCCAGAAGGTAATGAGCTACTCCTACAGCACGTCCTTGGACAATGCTCAAGGCTCTGGGCTGGATAGCAGGAGCAACCTTCAATTTGTTATGGGCCCAAACAATAGATTCAATAAGTTCTTGCCAATACCCACGACCACTGAATAAAAACATTAAACTAAAAGCCCAAACAAAATGAGCACCTAAAAATAAAAGACCATATGCAGATAATGAAGAACCATAAGATTGAATAACTTGAGAGGCTTGTGCCCATAAAAAGTCACGGAGCCACCCATTAATTGTAATGGAACTCTGTGCAAAGTTTCCTCCCGTGATATGAGTTACCACTCCCTGATCACTTATACTACCCCAAACATCGGACTGCATTTTCCAACTGAAATGGAATATTACCACCGAAATTGCATTGTACATCCAGAATAACCCTAGGAAAACATGATCCCAGGCAGATACTTGACATGTTCCTCCCCTCCCAGGTCCATCGCAAGGAAAACGAAAACCAAGATTTGCTTTATCGGGTATTAAGCGAGAGCTACGGGCAAATAAGACACCTTTAAGTAGTATTAATACAGTCACATGGATAGTAAATGCATGAATATGGTGTACCAAAAAATCCGCGGTACCTAATGGAATAGGTAACAAAGCCACTTTGTTACCTACTGCTACCAAATCACCACCTCCCCAAGTTAAGCTAGTGCTCGCTGTTGCATCAGGAGCTGTTAAACTAGGTGCTGAAGCATGAGTGTTTTGTATCCATTGAGCGAAGATAGGTTGTAATTGTATAGCAGTATCTGAAAACATATCCTGAGGACGTCCTAAAGCACTCATAGTATCATTATGAATATACAGACCAAAACTATGGAAGCCTAAGAATATACATACCCAGTTGAGGTGTGATACAATTGCATCACGATGTCTAAGAACACGATCTAATAGATTGTTATATTGAGTAGTTGGATCATAGTCTCTTACCATAAAAATAGCTGCATGTGCAGCAGCGCCAACTATGAGAAATCCACCAATCCACATGTGATGTGTGAACAGAGAGAGTTGGGTGCCATAGTCAATAGCAAGGTATGGGTAGGGGGGCATAGAATACATGTGATGAGCTACGACAATAGTTAAAGATCCTAACATAGCTAGGTTAAGAGCTAATTGGGCATGCCATGAGGTAGTTAAGATCTCGTAAAGACCTTTATGACCCTCCCCTGTAAATGGACCTTTATGAGCTTCCAAAATTTCCTTGAGGCTATGGCCAATGCTCCAATTGGTCCTATACATATGACCAGCAATCAGAAAAAGAATTGCAATAGCCAAATGATGATGCACAGTATCGGTCAGCCACAGACCCCCCGTTACCGGATTGAGTCCTCCACGAAAAGTCAAAAAATCTGAATATTCCGACCAATTTAGGGTGAAAAATGGGGTCAATCCTTTAGCAAAACTGGGATAAAGTTGAGCTAAAAGATCGCGATTTAAAATAAATTCATGAGGAAGTGGTATCTCTTTAGGGTCAACTCCAGCATCTAGGAGTTGGTTAATAGGTAAAGAGACGTGTACTTGGTGCCCTGCCCAAGATAGAGATCCAAGTCCTAGTAACCCTGCTAAATGGTGGTTCAACATGGATTCCACATCTTGGAACCAAGCCAATTTTGGAGCAGCTTTGTGATAATGGAACCAACCAGCAAAAAGCATTAACGCTGCAAAAATCAATCCACCAATTGCGGTGCAGTAAAGTTGTAATTCACTAGTTATTCCAGATGCTCGCCAAATCTGGAAGAACCCAGAGGTTATTTGTATTCCTCGAAAACCCCCACCTACATCCCCATTCAAAATTTCTTGACCTACTATTGGCCAAACTACCTGAGCACTGGGTTTGATGTGAGTAGGGTCACTCAACCATGCTTCATAATTGGAGAAACGAGCGCCGTGAAAGTACATCCCACTTAGCCAAATAAAGATGATGGCTAGTTGACCAAAATGAGCGCTAAATACTTTGCGAGAGATCTCTTCCAAATCATCAGTGTGGCTATCAAAATCGTGAGCATCAGCATGTAGGTTCCAGATCCAAGTGGTAGTATTAGGTCCCTTACTTAGTGTCTTTGAGAAATGCCCAGGTTTGGCCCATTTTTCAAAAGAGGTTTTGATAGGATCCCTCTCCACCACGATCTTTACTTCTGGTTCCGGTGAACGAATGATCATTGAGTTCTCCTCTTTCCAGACGAGACATAGGAAAAAACCCGCCAACAGGAAGGAATTATTGAATGAGAGATATATGTTTTCAACTCGTTCCTCTTTTTATTTTCCAGTTCATGACTGGAGCGACTATGATACGGAAGTCGATCTGAGGCAGGTGTTCAAATTTATTATGACATATCCACTAGGTGCTCAATGGACCATTTTTATTTAGGAAACAGTATTTCCCACCCAACATGAAAAATCATTTATCGATATAAGGATCATTATCCTATTTATATTTGAATCTATTTATCCATATATACGAACCCATATGTCCCAGATCACATTTATGAATCACAATAACTTTGAATTATTAATGGATCATTAATAAAAGACATCTCTAGATGAATTTTACTCGATTCAAAAGATCCCTTTCATTAACAATCCATAAAAGGTATTCTTTGTTATATTGTAAATATATTCCTATGAGATGCCAACGCAATAGGGGGGTCTAATTCGAGGAAATATATGAAAAAATTCCATTGATTTATCCCTAACGGGGAAAATATTTGGTAATCCCAACGATTTCCTGGTATGATAATAGAAGAGAGATTCTCATTCTCCAAAGCGTCCCGTAATCTTTAACCAATTTTGTGCTTCAATGTAATTGCTTGGAGCAAGCGCTATAGCTTGTTTCCAATACTCAGCAGCTTGATCAAACCAAGCCTCCGCAATTTCAGGATCTCCCTGTCGAATGGCCTGTTCTCCTCGGTCGGGATAGGTCAACTTGGAAAAGTTTTCCTCCCATAGAACCGTACTTGAGAGTTTCCTACCTCATACGGCTCAATCCACTATTCATTAGTCCTTTACCCAAACTTCCAAAATAGAAAATGACTCATTGGGAATAGGTTCAAGTTAATCGAAGGACCAGAAAGGGTCAATGACATGAGTTTCAAACTTAACTTTCAATTAATGATCAGGTTTTCTCTTTTCTCCCACCCTCAGAAAGATGAAGTATAGAAACAAAGAGATCTACTTCAGATTATCCGAATAGAAGTCTTTTTGAGAGGTAACTATCTCAGTTCTGTATAGAAATTTTGAAGAGTACTACTTTCCGTCTGAAACTGGTAAGTGAGTACTTTACATCTTTAGGATCTGATGCTACACCACTGCTCAATAGCTTAGTAAATCTACTCTATTACATAAGTTGATTCCTTATTTTTGTCAATGAGCAGATTTGATCGTATCAGCCCGAACTTTCAATAATGGATCTTTATGGTGCTTTTCCCATCAATTGAATGATTTTATCCATAGAATATTTAGGCTCTATTTATCTATTCCTATTTTGGCTCCTATAATGGATGATCTTTTGACTACAGCTGATAAAAAACCGTTACTTTGGACGGTGCATATGTAGAAAGCCTCTTCTTTTGTCCTTCTCCGTAGTAGTTCTAAACGAATTCATTCTATAGTACAGATAGCCGCACGTAATGACAGATCAAGGCCGTATTATTAAGAGCTTGTGGTAAAGATGGGTTTCGTTCTAATGCCTGGAAATAATATTCCAAAGCCTTGGTATGTTCCCCATTACTCGTGTGAATAAGACCTATATTATAGAGTATATAACTTCGATCATAAGGGTCAATTTCCAGCCGCATGGCTTCATAATAATTTTGTAGAGCTTCCGCATATTCTCCTTCGGATTGAGCTGACATCCGTTACGGTCGTTCATTCAATTGAAATGATCTCCGCTCCAAAACCGTACATGAGATTCTCACCTCATACGGCTCCTCCCTTTTTTACATATTAAGGGAAGTAATCCGTAAAATTGGAAAAAGATTCTTACCCTATATTATGAATTGACAGGGGCTAGTGTATTTGCGATGAATCTCTAGCCATCCTCCTTGCAAAGATTCTTTTCTGAACACCAGGGATCTTAGCACTACAAATAGAACCTTTAACCATTTCTTTGTCCTTAACGCACTGTATTTTTTGAGAATTAGTCACTTCAACAATCTCCGATGGTTCTATGATATGGGTATCCGAAATACAAACGAGATGGATGTTTGTTGTCCCAACCATTCTCATTAACCCCCCTTTTTTTTTTAATAAAAAGGGTAATGTGTATGATAACGAAGCGTTTGTGTTGTCGATTCCCACACGTAGTGCTTTTTCCTCTATGCGTGCCTATCAGATAGGTGGGTTTGACCATTGAGACCTATTACATAGGTGTAACCTTTCGCTTGATACTAGAATCTCAGAAGATCAAAGCATCTAAGGCTGCATCAATCGGGGATACACGACAGAAGGAATTGTTCTATGTCTAAAACTCACCTTCACTAAGCGTAAGTTTTCTTTGACTCAATAACTTGAATCCCATTTCTATAAATGATAAAAAAATAGAAAGAGAAAATATTTCAAATCACACCATCTCTGTAATAGGTAAATGCCTCTTTCTCTCCTGAAGCCATTGGAATTATTTGCAATAAGATATCTGCTACAATTGTGAAGGTCTTATCGATAAAATTGTCATTTCTCTGAGATCTAGGCATAGTCAATTAGAGATTTTATAATTTCCTTCATTCCCCATACGGAAATGATCCCATAAACAAAATGATTTTCTGGTGCACAATACCATAAAATTTTATTTCTTTCCGATCACAAATATGTGAACATTCTATTTCAAATCATTATTCTGAATATTATTCAGAATAGTAATAGATAGGGAATATTCAGAAAGGATGTTCGTTAGATTGACTGATGAATAATAGAAAAAATAAAAAAAAAAATATTCCTATTTAAAAAACTGTTTCTACAGATTCGGTGAACTCAATAAGTTCTGTTCTCATTTGCTCGTGATCCGAACGATAAAAGGAGTGAAACGATCATTGTATAATGAAAATACAATGACCATTGTATATGTATATTCACATACAAAAATAAAGGAATGTAGATAAAAATAGGATAATCATGATACAATTTATACAATGGATCATTGCCAAATAATTCTTACTGATACCAGACAATCATTATAATATGGAATGGATTATTGAATCTGTCTCAAATTCTCAATTGGATTGGGAATCTCGATCCGAATAATATTTGATTGGCAGATTGAGAAAGATCTGGATTTCCTGAAATAAGAGGAAGTGTGGGAAAATGTTCTTTTTTCTTTTCGGGAATTAAATAAGTACTTTACTTCCACAAAAGAAAAGGATCTGGTCGTATCTGAACAAGAATAATTTCTAAAAAAATTGCTATTCACTAATCTAATTTTTAATTTTATAGATTAGACTCGAGAGGCCTCGTAGGAAAGATGGCCGAGTGGTTGAAGGCGTAGCATTGGAACTGCTATGTAGGCTTATGTTTACCGAGGGTTCGAATCCCTCTCTTTCCGTATCTTTACCTTATTTTCTTTTCCATTGTTTTCCTAATATATTGAATCACAACCCAATAGGATCTCATCATCCCGGAACTCCGTTCTATTACAAAATAGAACGCAAATAAAAGAAGAAAACAAATATTGGTATGGAAAAATATTGGTATGGAAAAGGAGAAGAACATTGAAAAAAAAGCGGACAAGAAATAAATGTATCATGGATAATAAGATTGTAATATAACCTACAGGGGGATAATACAAATATAGATTGAACCCAACAATGGAACAATTCTATATATTTGTCTACTTGGGGGGGGGAGGGAAGGGAGAGAGAGGGGAGAAGGACAAAATTGTTAAAGTCCCCAGGAATCCTTCCTTTTCATTCCCAATTTAAGCTCGACGGGAAAAATACTCTATCACCAACAATTCATTAATGTTCAAATTGATCCGTGTAATATCTATTATTCGATTTACTACTCCTTTATGTCGAAAAGGATCAAGAGTCAAATGAATTTGCGAATACTGCCTCATTTCCTGCTTTTTAAATAGGAAAAAGAGAATTTTTTTTCTCTTAATGATTCTCTTAGAGATGAGTCTCGATCTTTGTTGATGTTTTTTGGACAGATCTATATTTTTCTTAATGATATTTCTTGATCTTTGTTGATCTTTTATAGTAATAACATCGTAGGGGTTGCAACGATAACTTGGTTTATCTACTATACGGCCATTGACCAGGATATGTCTATGGCAGACTAATTGTCTGGCTCCAGGAATGGTAAGAGTCATACCCAATCGAAAAATAATATTATCCAAACGCATTTCAAGTAATTGCAATAGGACCTCGCCCGTCGATCCTTCGGCTCTTCTAGCGATACGGACATATTGAAGTAATTGTCGGTCTGTCAGTCCGTAATGAAAACGCAATTTTTGTTTTTCTTCTAGACGGATGCGATATCGAGATTTTTTCTCTTTCTCACGATCAATTCTTCGATATTTGGTGAGTCCTGGCAAATCTTTCAGACGACGTATTAGTTTTATACGAGGTCCCCGATAACGGGACATAAAAACTCCTTATTTTACAAAAGGAACAAATAGTGCTGGAAAGAGGAATAGTATAAACCGCACGAATACTGGAATTATTTTATATGGAGAACTAAATCTTTCCAAATTTGTTTGGATTAGAGAGATCCAAAAGTATCCGCTCCAACCATTCATCCTGTTTCTAGTTGAAACGGATCATGGCATGGTCCTGGTGGACCAACTATTGGAAGAGTCTTCTCCATATTTATTGATCCTAGCGAAACATTGTTTATCATAGAAGGAATGACAAGATTAGAAAATAGCCAGCTATCGGGATCGAACCGATGACCATCGCATTACAAGTGCGATGCTCTAACCTCTGAGCTAAGCAGGCTTATATGAATGGGGGATATCATAATATATATCATTGGTGTGAGATCCAAAAATTGATTCACAATCGTAGCAATTATAGCTATTCCAGATTCAATAACGCAATCCAGATTACAATGGAACATTGCTTGCTTGAATTTAGATTCGTTCAAAGGAAAAAAAACACAGCGAAGGATCCATCGATATCAATCGTTTCACTATTCCGAATTAAACAAAAGTAGATAAAAACATTGCACAGAAAATGCAGAAAGAATATAATGATTCTCAGTCATATTTGATGATAGTAGAGATAACGAGAGAGAGAGGGGAGTAAGAGAGCACATTTATCCCACCCATGAGTGAATATCCAATGAATCACTCTGATAGAAATGTAATAATAGAATGAGGTTACAGTATAACCTTCTCGTTCCCCGAGAAGGGGATATGGCGGAATTGGTAGACGCTACGGACTTGATCGAATTGAGCCTTAGTATGGAAACCTACTAAGTGATAGCTTCCAAATCCAGGGAACCCTGGGAGATTTTGAATGGGCAATCCTGAGCCAAATCCGGTTTCTAGAGACAATAGTTTCTCTTCCTAGAAAGGGATAGGTGCAGAGACTCAATGGAAGTTATTCTAACGAATGAATATCATTTGACCCAACACTGTATCTATAGAGTGCTCTCTATATTTAGACTTTGAAGAAAAAGTCTAATATACCATCAATTAAACAAAACTCACGATTAGAACTTGAATCGTTCTATACATTTCACTACTTTTACTTTTACTAAAATTTTTGAGTAAAATGCTTAGTTCAAATTCAAGTTCAAGGAACAATTAATTGAAGTAATTGAATTAGGAACTTCTCTAGAGAGAGTCAACTCGGGTTTTGGAATCAATGATTGTACGAGGATAAAGATAGAGTCCAATTCTACATGTCAATGCCAACAACAATGCAAATTGCAGTAGGAAGAAAATCCGTCGGTTTTTTAGACCGTGAGGGTTCAAGTCCCTCTATTCCCAGGTTCATATCCAGAAAACTGATTTCTCATTCTTTTTTTTTTGCGCTTTACCAATTCTGTCAGCAATTTAAAATTCTAACTTTATTTGAAATGTCTACTCTTGTTATTATGACTTCCCTACTTTGGAAAAAAAAAAATAGAAATAGTTGTGAAGAAATAGAAACATGAATCTTTCGATCTTACAACAAGTTGATAATATAATCAATTTATACATTTTATGATATATGATCTATATATATATATATATATAGATCATATATAAACCATATATGGACGATCGAATTTAAATTATTTTTTTTTTTGTTTTTTAGTTGACGCAAATTCAGGTTTTGCACTAGGATGATGATGATCCACAGGGAAGAGCCGGGATAGCTCAGTTGGTAGAGCAGAGGACTGAAAATCCTCGTGCCACCAGTTCAAATCTGGTTCCTGGCATACAGACTCATCTATATACCTTAAAAAAATGTATCTGTCCTATCTAGATATATATCTAGATATATGTATCTATCTAATTTGGTATAGAAATAATACCAATCATACTAGACAGAAGAAAGATGTTCCGTTCTCTTCTTCTTTTTTGTTTATATTCTCCTTCTTTGCTCTGATTGAATCCTAATACTCTGTACATATCAAATTGAGAAATAAAAAGTATGGGAAGATTTGACAGGAAAAATAGATAAATCTATTATCTACTAAAACTAGTACAAGATCAAATTGGATCTTTCCTTTTCGTACATGGGATGTACATGGTATATCATTTGTGGTGTACCAATAAAATATTTTCTTCATCCATCCTTCTTACATATCCAGGAATGTATTAGAATACAAATGTATACTAATTTATGGCCTTTTCTATCTCATTCCAGCTTAAATGGAAGATCCCAATTAGATCTATAATTGTAAAAGCAAAAGTTGTTTACTTGTTGTTTACTTTTACTCCATTCAATGAGAATCTTGTATCTCATAAAAATCAGGTGCAATATAATCTTTGCGTAAAGGCCAACCAATCCAACTCTCAGGCATCAATATACGTTTGAGACGTGGATGGCTTTCATAAAAGATTCCCAACATATCATAAGATTCCCGTTCCTGAAAATTAGCACCTTTCCAAATACGGAGAACAGATGGGATTCTGGGGTCTTCCCTTGGTACAAAAACTTTTATACATACTTCTTCGGGTTGATCTGCATTATCCTCTATTTTTGTAAGATGATATACGCTAGCCAATAATCCCCCTGGTGCCACATCATAGGCGCACTGAGAACGGAGATAATTAAAACCATAAACATATAAAGCGACGGCTATAGAGGCCCAATCCTCAGATTTGATCTGTAACGTCTCTGTGCCTTGGTAATCGAAACCCAAAGGTCTATGAGCTAACTTATGCTTGGCTAGCCAAGCAGATAATCGACCTTGCATTTGATTAGTATTTCTTGTCAAAGTATCTGTATAAGGATTTGACATTTCTAATGGAATTTTGAAAAAAAAAATTTTATTTCCTGTTCGTTACTTTCCACTAAAGATTTATTATTCCCCAATTAGATAGCGAACTCTCGTATTTTCAATTTTTGAAAAGAGTATTTCTGAAGTAGATTCAGACGTTTCAGAGGGTATCTCTAAAGCCGATTGAAATTGACTTTCAGAAGATTGATGGAAAAACTTCTGCTCATCCTTTTCAGTATGAATACTGGGTCCAACATGAAGCCTATGTTTTCTAGTGAAATATCTCTTTACTTGTTTAGGCTCGACCCTATCTTCATATAGCTCTCGAGCTACCTTTTCGCGAAGTTTTATTATAGCATCTATAATAGCCTCTGGTTTAGGCGGGCAACCCGGCAAATACACATCTACGGGAATTAACTTATCTACTCCGCGAACAGTACTATAAGAATCTGTACTAAACATTCCTCCTGTAATAGTACATGCTCCCATAGCAATTACATATTTTGGTTCGGGCATTTGTTCATATAATCTTACTAAAGAAGGAGCCATTTTCATGGTCACAGTGCCTGCTGTTATAATGAGGTCAGCTTGTCTAGGACTAGATCTTGGCACCAGACCATAACGATCAAAATCGAATCGCGAACCTATTAATGAAGCAAATTCGATGAAACAACAGCTAGTACCATAAAGGAGTGGCCATAAACTAGAGAGTCTGGCCCAATTTGACAGATCATTTAGGGTAGTTGAAATCACTGAATTTGAAGTTGTTCGATCAAACTCTATAGGATTTATAGTTGGCTTTATGGAATTTTCTACTTCTCTTCCACTGCCCAAAACCTTGGAAGCTAGGACCATTCCAATGCTCCTTTTCGCCATGCATAAACTAAACCAACAATTAAGATAAGCACGAAAATCAAAACTTCTATCAATGTAGATAGACCCAAAATATCAAAACTCATAGCCCACGGATAGAGAAAGACCGTTTCAACATCAAAAACAACAAAAACTAGAGCGAACATATAATAACGAATCCTAAATTGGATCCAAGTATCCCCCATTGGTTCTATGCCTGATTCATAACTAGTGGACTTCTCCGGTCCTTTATTTATAGGGGCCAAAGCTCTGGAAATTGAGAATGACAGAATAGGAATAAGACTGGATATAAATAAAAATATCCAAAAAGTCTCATATTCGGAAAATAGAAACATTAATAGACTCCTGTGAAATAGATAAAATTATTCCATTTTTTTTTATCAATTTATTGATTGCTCCTCCCTCCCCCAAAAGATTGAACAATTCATTTTCATCGATTCACATATTCGTGTTTCATCCATGACTTATCACGAAATTCATTCAATGAAATCTTACTCGTATATGTAATACGTAAGAGTATTATGTATTTTTTATGTATTTATTCTAGAAAAATCCATTTATTCCATCCTCGGTTCCTTTAAAAGGAAAAAAATCCGACTAATCTTTCCTCTTCGTATCGATTCTTTCTATACTTCCATTCATTGTTGCCGAACGATAACAATTGATTCCTTTTTAGGAATTGGTTCTACAAAAATACAAGTCTTACACATTGGATTGGTTCGACAGATTCCATATGATTTGAGTTGGAACGGATTATTAACATGGGTTAATGTAACGAAATGTCTAGCTCTTTTATTTTTATTTACTATAAATAGAAGTAGGAGGGATTTCTTATATGTTCTATCTTGATATTCAAATCTTGTCCATTCAAATCCGGAGTTTTTCAGGGTCATTGTTTCTAATGATGCGGGATGTGTCGACAAATTAAACTTTATCCACTTGTTCTATATTCAGATTGAGTGAATCTAGAAATGGCTTCGAGGAACCTATCCATTTCGAAAAAAGAAATACTTATGTACCCAATTTACAGAATTCTGGATCTGTGGGTCCAGAATCACCTGGTTAAAGGACAATCAAGTTCTTTGCCAGATATTTATGCCCGTTATGAAACAATAATAGGCATTTAAAAATATTGGATCTACTCACGGAAGAAATAGTGAGCATTTCACGGTATTGGCAGAATTTTTAAAGGAGGATTCTCAGGTTTCCAAACCAAAAATTGGAATGAATCACCAAAGAAATAATTGGAACGTGTGTTTTATTTTTCAGTTTATCATACGAATGTAATAGTTCGGGGAATAGGTTTGAATTGTTCCTTCGTAGTATCCGTATCTCATAGTTGAGATAAAAAAAAGAGAGAGAGAGAGAAAAGAATCGAGCAAGTGACCTTAGAAATGAATAAGTCAAATTCGAAGCGAGGGATAAAGGTTCTTCAAAGCCTGACCTGTACTATGCATTTCCCATATGAACAAATGTAGAATTTTTTTTTGTTCGTGAAATCAACTATCTGTTCCATATCTTTCTAGAAAATCGGAACAACAGAGTTCCATATCTACGAGTTTATCGGGATTGGTAGGTGCCGATCGATCCGTAGAACGTATCAAATCTTTCGCGTATAAGTTTGGTATGATCCCGGGCTCCTTAGGATCTGACATGATTTAAAATCTATTGTCTAGTGGAACAGAGATGTACTAGCAATGGGGAACAAGACTCTGGGACGCAGTTTACAGAATTTTTAAAGGGTGAGAGTTTCGTTCTCACAGATCTCTAGATTCTAGAGTTCCTGAACGCATTTAATGAAATATGCGTACTCTATTTAATAATCCCAAATCAAATATGCGGTAGATTCAAGCAAATGCTGGTTCAGATCCAATATGCAATGGATCGCCGGAGGCTTTTATGTTTTTGGTATGCTACCAGAACAGCACGCAATTGGCGAAAGAGTGCTTATATGTATTTTCCCAATCAAAATACATACTAAAGAACATGCTCTTATTTTAGAGGAAGAAAGAGAATGAACCTTCGGTTCGTGTTTAGCTAGGATCAACATCTCCAGAGAATTGTCCTTTCTGACTGGGTATTTAAAATATTTATATAAAAGATATGAATAACTTCTCTAGTATAGATTAAAAGTGGATAAAAGTAGGTTAAATTTAAAATTTACTTTATGCACATATTGATAGAATCAATAATTGATAAAGATCCAAGATATTTATGAACCCCTTTTTGTTTTGCAAACCTCCGAAGAGGAGAAGACAAGTCAAGAGATACAGGATTCTCATCAATTGAACGAAGAGTATTCTTCGACTTTGTCGACCCCAAAATAATGTGTTTGGGGCTAAAAGCCCCATGTCTGATTTATCCAGTAATTAGGAATGACTGGGTGTACGGATTACGTGAAACAGATGGTACTTCTTCAACAGAACTCTTGAACTTTTTAAAGAGAAGCTGATAAGAAAACAATATATCCGACCGAATTGCACATTGTGTGGAACGAAATAAATGCTAAACAACAGTTCATTTGTAACTAACAACAATTCGTTTGTTAAGGCCTAAGTGAAAACAATGTGGTTTTATCATTTGCTAGAGCAATGAATTACGGAGTAATTCCGTCGGTAGATGGGATCAATCTATTTTTTATTAAATGAACAAAATTAATTATATTAATCAACAAATTGACAGATCCAATCATCTAATATCAAATCAATTTCGATCAATGAGAATTAATGATTTGCCCTGTTCCCATGTTCCTATTGATTTTCATAAGTAGAAGAGAAGAGTGGATACAATCTGAAAGAGCCTTTCGGGTTAGGACTGGGTCAGAAGGACAATATGAAAAAAAAGGGAATATAAGAGTACCAAAACTTAGTGGAACATATAGGGCTATACGGGCTCGAACCGTAGACCTTCTCGGTAAAACAGATCAAAGTTCTTATTATCAAAATTATTTGATCTGTTCTAAGAACCCAACATGCATTTTTATTGCATTGGGCTCTGTCATTAACTGATGGATTGATCAGTTAGTCTGCCATTCTCCTCTTTCTAGGAAGATAATAAGATGGCTCCGTGTGCTCCAAGTGCCTTTTTTTTTCAGAAGCAATCCCAAAGTGATTCAAAAGGTTCCCTTGACGTAGGTCTGCCTTGCTCAGACATAGATCGACTCAAATTCAAATAGAGTCTCCATCGCTTCAAAAGTTAAATAATATGAGACTTCATACACCTCAAAGTTCATAGAGCGAAAAGAATTGATTTTGAGGTCCCCATATTATACTCATTATGTCTGGCATTGAATAGCCCTGAGATTGACCATATCAACTAGATCTAGAATTCGAATCAGATCGAATTTAATCTTTGTCATGCTATTGTTCTCTCAATTCATAGAGTAAGACTATTTAACATAAGATCTATTTTCTGGATCGGACGAATCGATAAACTCTCTTGAAAATCATTGGCGCACGTGTAAACGAGGTGCTCTACCTTGCTGAGCTATAGCCCTTGACAGTCTTGATGATATATTATACTAATCAAATGTATCACTTTCTGTCAAGGTATATTTTTCATGATCTAATATTATCTGATATTATTTAGTTAGGGGCATATTGTCTATATGTGGAATTCCATTTAAAATCGTTTATAAGCCCAACTCTATCTATGATGATAAATGACCCACTTAACTCAGTGGTTAGAGTGTCGCTTTCATACGGCGAGAGTCATTGGTTCAAATCCAATAGTAGGTAAAACTTATAAGATGCCATTGACTCTTCGATGGCATCTTATAAGTTTTTCTACATTTTTTTATTTTGATTTAAATTTTTATTCATGGAAATAATGAATCCATTTACAGATCATTACCGAAGTTGAACTTTAAAATATATTACTAAGTAAATCAAAGTGATAACTATCAGTCATTATTGACTCATCAACTCGATACACAAACACTTTTTTTGTTTGATAATATTAGCAAACAATTCGAATCAATCCTTTTTTTTTCTATTTTTTTTTATGAAAATCGATCCTTTTGATGATGCTGAGATTGCCAAACTTGTAGAAATAGCAGAAAGGAATGCAGGGCGTATTTCTCAAATCATTGGCCCAGTACTGGATGTATCTTTTCCTCCAGATGAAATGCCCTATATTTACAATTCTTTGATAGTTAAGGATAAAAATACAACTGGTCAGCTGATTCAAGTTACTTGTGAGGTACAACAATTATTAGGAAATAATAAGGTTAGAGCTGTAGCTATGAGTGCTACAGATGGTTTGATGAGAGGAATGAAAGTGTTTGATACAGGAGCTCCTCTGAGTGTTCCAGTCGGTGGAGCTACTCTCGGACGAATTTTTAATGTTCTTGGAGAACCTGTCGATGATTTAGGTCCTGTAGATGCTCGCGCAAAATCCCCTATTCATAGAGCTGCTCCTGCCTTTACACAGTTGGATACCAAATTTTCAATTTTTGAAACAGGCATTAAAGTAGTGGATCTTTTAGCTCCTTATCGCCGTGGGGGAAAAATAGGATTATTCGGGGGAGCTGGAGTGGGTAAAACAGTACTCATTATGGAGTTAATCAACAACATTGCTAAGGCTCATGGGGGTGTATCTGTATTTAGCGGGGTAGGAGAACGTACCCGTGAAGGAAATGATCTTTATATGGAAATGAAAGAATCGGGAGTCATTCAGGAACAAAATATCTCAGAATCCAAAGTAGCTCTGGTCTATGGTCAGATGAATGAACCACCAGGAGCTCGTATGAGAGTCGGGTTAACTGCTTTAACCATGGCGGAATATTTCCGAGATGTCAATAAGCAAGATGTACTATTATTTATTGACAATATCTTCCGCTTTGTCCAAGCAGGATCAGAGGTATCCGCCTTATTAGGAAGAATGCCTTCTGCTGTGGGTTATCAGCCGACTCTTGGTACGGAAATGGGTTGTTTGCAAGAGAGAATCACTTCTACCAAAGAGGGATCTATAACCTCCATTCAAGCAGTTTATGTACCTGCGGACGACTTGACTGATCCTGCTCCTGCTACAACATTTGCACATTTAGATGCTACTACCGTGCTATCAAGAGGATTAGCTGCCAAGGGTATCTATCCAGCGGTGGATCCTTTAGATTCAACATCAACTATGCTCCAACCTTCGATCGTTGGCGAAGAACATTATGAAACTGCGCAAGGAGTTAAACAAACTTTGCAACGTTATAAGGAACTTCAAGACATTATAGCTATTCTTGGACTGGACGAATTATCAGAAGAAGATCGTTTAACAGTAGCAAGAGCAAGAAAAATTGAACGTTTCTTGTCACAACCCTTTTTCGTAGCAGAGGTATTCACTGGTTCCCCGGGTAAATATGTTAGTCTCACAGAAACAATTAGAGGTTTTCAAATGATTCTTTCCGGAGAATTAGACGGTCTCCCCGAACAGTCTTTTTATTTGGTGGGTAACATTGATGAAGCTACCGCGAAGGCTATGAACTTGAAAGTGGAAAGTTAATTTTTCAAATGACCCTCAATCTTCGTGTACTGACTCCTAATCGAGTTGTTTGGGATTCAGAAGTTCAAGAAATTATCCTATCTACCAATAGTGGTCAGATTGGTGTATTACCCAATCATGCTTCACTTGTTACGGCTTTGGATATAGGGGTAATGAAAATACGTCTTAATGCGCAGTGGTCAACTATGGCTTTGTTGGGTGGGTTTGCCAAGATAGACAATAATCAAATTACTGTATTGGTAAATAATGCAGAAAGAGGTATTGACATCGATCTTCAAGAGGCTCAGGAAAGCTTTCGTATAGCTAAAGCTGATCTAGCTCGAGCTCAAGGCAAGAGACAAGCAATTGAGGCTGATGTAGCTCTCAAAAGAGCTAGAACACGATTAGAGGCTATTGGGGCTATTTCGCCCAATAACTAATACATTTCATATTTAGAATATGAAGTAGACTCATAAGGATTATGAGGAAGCCCTCGGTTTGTCCATAACTAGAAATATTTCACTCTGTGTTTAGATCCTCTGTGAAATGTGGAACTTGAATCCTATTCATCACCTTTCTGTCATTGGTTGTTTTCTTTTCATACGCGTATTCTTTTTTTTTTTATTTCGTCTCAGAATATACGTATCACATATACAATTAATTCGCATATACATATATTATGGTAAAAAGTCGATTCGGTTCATGAAATTCATGAGCTAGTTTAACAACTGAAAGGTCCTTGAGTCAATTGACAAACAAAATCCAAATTTTGGGTTGCATCATACATACAGAACAGATACAATATTAGTGTATCCGAAAGTTTTATTGTCCAAAAATGGACAACTTGAGTGCTTTGTAGGAGATTGATGAAAAATCGATTCTTCACGTTCGACCCATGTCGAGCAGACCTCGTCGTTGTAAGAGTGATTAATCAATAAATCATAGGGAGGGACTTTTTATGTCACCAAAAACAGAAACTAAAACAGGTGTTGGATTTAAAGCTGGTGTTAAAGATTATAGATTAACTTATTATACTCCGGAATATCAGACCAAAGATACTGATATCTTGGCAGCATTCCGAGTCACTCCTCAACCCGGAGTGCCCCCCGAGGAAGCAGGAGCAGCAGTAGCGGCTGAATCTTCCACCGGTACATGGACAACTGTTTGGACCGATGGACTTACCAGTCTTGATCGTTACAAGGGGCGATGCTATGACATCGAGCCTGTTCCTGGAGAGGAAACTCAATTTATTGCCTATGTAGCTTACCCCTTAGACCTTTTTGAAGAAGGTTCTGTTACCAACCTGTTCACTTCCATTGTAGGTAATGTATTTGGATTCAAAGCCCTACGGGCTCTACGTCTGGAAGATCTACGAATTCCTCCTGCTTATTCCAAAACTTTCCAAGGTCCACCCCATGGTATTCAAGTTGAAAGAGATAAATTAAACAAATATGGCCGTCCCTTGTTGGGGTGTACTATCAAACCAAAATTGGGTCTATCTGCCAAGAATTATGGTAGAGCAGTTTACGAATGTCTCCGCGGTGGACTTGATTTTACCAAGGATGATGAGAACGTGAATTCCCAACCATTCATGCGCTGGAGAGATCGTTTTGTCTTTTGTGCAGAAGCACTTTATAAAGCTCAGGCGGAGACGGGTGAAATTAAGGGGCATTACTTGAATGCTACTGCAGGTACATGTGAAGAAATGATGAAAAGAGCAAATTTCGCCTATGAATTGGGAGTTCCCATAGTCATGCATGACTATCTGACGGGAGGTTTTACGGCAAATACTTCGTTGGCTCATTATTGCCGAGACCATGGCCTACTTCTTCATATTCACCGCGCAATGCATGCAGTTATTGACAGACAAAAAATTCATGGTATGCACTTTCGTGTGCTGGCTAAAGCATTGCGTATGTCTGGCGGAGATCATATTCACGCTGGTACTGTAGTAGGTAAACTTGAAGGTGAACGAGAAGTCACTTTAGGTTTTGTTGATCTACTACGTGATGATTTTATTGAAAAAGACCGAAGTCGTGGTATTTATTTTACTCAAGATTGGGTATCTATGCCAGGTGTTTTGCCTGTAGCTTCAGGGGGTATTCACGTTTGGCATATGCCTGCTCTGACCGAGATCTTTGGGGATGATTCTGTATTACAGTTTGGTGGGGGAACTTTGGGGCACCCTTGGGGAAATGCACCTGGTGCAGTAGCTAATCGGGTCGCTTTAGAAGCTTGTGTACAAGCTCGTAATGAAGGACGCGATCTTGCTCGTGAAGGTAATGAGATTATCCGTGAAGCAGCTAAATGGAGTCCTGAACTAGCTGCTGCTTGTGAAGTATGGAAAGAGATCACATTTGTATTTGATACGATTGATACCTTATAATCCAGTGACTTTAATTCGTCTGTTCTCCTAATTGAATCGAACTCGGCCCAATCTTTTACTACAAAGATTGAGCCGAATCACGACAGAATCACGATTAGAATTTCATTCTGATCCAGAATAATAATCAGATGTTCTTAATATATATATTTAATATCTATATATAAAGTACATACTTATAGCCCTCCTAGCGGTTGGTAGCTCAACAATACGTGTGTATATATCTATACATATATATAGATAAAATCTAGTACATACCTTTAGATCTACTAGGGTTGGTAGCTCAGTGGATCAGAGCGCATGGTTCCGGACCTTGAAGTCAAGGGTTCGAATCCCTTCTAGCCCGAGCCCTATTGATTAAAATAGGCGAATTTGTAATAAAATGCTCTTTATCTCGGGTTATCTACAATATGAGATAATTTTTCTTTAGAATCAAAAAAAAGGTTCTATAATATTAATTAAGGAAAAGGACGAATAAAAATTCGTCCATCAATGCTACTATTGTAAATTCATTCTTTTTTTGGATAGAATGCAAAAATGGCTTTTCTCACACCTCATTTTATTTTCATTCTATTTTTTTAATAGATCCTCACTAACTAATATATTCATAATTTTTAATAGAAAAAGAATTAAAATAAAATGACGAGGGTCAAGAGCTATATTATAACTCTTTCCCAGCAAGTTATTCTATTCTATTTAATTCATATTAATAAATAGAAATTTTTTTTTATTCTATATTTTATACTATACCACTTTCATATGAATCAAATTTTTTTTTATTCGTATTTTTGTATACGATGGAGCAAAAATAATGACTCTAAGAGAATGGCACGAAGAGCGCCGTAGAATTAATCGAGTAGTTGATAATTTGACTGAAAAGGCTAATAAACTCGCTATTGTTAAGGGGGAATCTAAAAATATTGAGCAACCCCAACTGATTGATAATGAGCGTTTGAGACAATTATGGGCGCAATGCGAGAATTGCTTCAATATGCAATATAGAAAGTATTTGAAACAAAATATGTCAATTTGTCAAGATTGCGGCTTTCCTATGCAAATGAGTAGTTCAGACAGGATTGAGCTTTTAGTTGATCAGGGCACTTGGTATCCTATGGATGAAAATATATCCACTATAGATGTCTTTTCCGATTTTGAAAATTTTAAAACTGGAGACAAAATTGAGATTCCCTGGCAGATAAATCGGAAAGATTCAAAATCTTGGATAGATTATTCATGGAATTTTTGGGTATATTATTCATTTTTGATGTGGGAATTTTTACCACAAATTCAGGAATTTCTACTTAAGGAAGAAATCATCGAAGAGATAATGAAAGAGGAGTCACCCATTAAAAGTTTGATGGAAGGTATAGAAGAATACCTAGAAAATTTAATGGAAGATGAGTCTTCTATTATCAAAAGTTTGATGAAAGAGATAAAATATCTAGAAAATTTGATGGAAGATAAGTCTTCCATTAAAAATTTTCTAGAAGATAAAATTTTTTTGAATGAAATTAAAGAGTGGAACCTGGACATTAAGGAAGGCTCTTTCAATTTCTTGAAAAAGCTATATCGTGTATATATTAGGCAAATACTAATAGATTTTATTAAAAATGGGTTAAAACGCCATATATCTATCTTGGAAAAAACGGATCTAGAATCTTTTGAAGTTGAATCTCTCAAAGATGAATTTCAAGAAATACTTTTGTATGGAAAGATAAAAACTTTGGTGATGGATTCTCCTTATCAAAAATTGTTTCCAAAAACAAAGGATCCTTTTTCTTCAGAGACTGAAAAGGAAGTTCCTGAACAGGAGGCCTCTGAAGAAGAGGTTCTTAAAGAGGAGGTTCCTGAGGATCCTTTTTCTGAACAGTTTTGGGACGAGCCTAAGGCTCTGCGGACTTGGGAAAAATATATTGAAGAGCATATTCAAGAAGAGTATATTAAAGTTTCAAACTCTGACTTTTTTGAAAATTATGTTCAGCGGTTAAATCAGTGGTTAAATTGGATCTTAGAGAATTCTGACTTTTCAGAAGATACTATTCAGTGGGTAAATCAGTGGGTAAATTGGTTGTTAGAGGAGCAACCTGAAGAGGAGGTTCCTGAAGAAGAGGTTCCTGAAGAAGAGGTCCTTGAACAGGAGGTTCTTGAACAAGAGGAGAATCTTCCTCAAGATTATTCCCCTGAATGGGATGACTTGGACGAGTATATGATTACGCCTTGTGAAGACCCTATTGAAGAAAGAAGGCTTGCTTTTCAAATTCAAAAGCTTCTTCAGAAGCTTCGTGAAGAGATAAAAAAGGGAAAGGAGGAACTGGATAGAGAGGAAAAACCTGATATGGATCATGGCACTTCCCATCAAATAGACACAGGTTTAGATAGAGAGGAAAAACCTGATATGGATCATGGCACTTCCCATCAAATAGACACAGGTTTAGATAGAGAGGAAAAACATGATATGGATCATGTCACTGTCTCTCAAATAGACACAAGTTTAGATAGAGAGGAAAAACCTGATATGGATCATGTCACTGTCTCTCAAATAGACACAGGTTTAGATAGAGAGGAAAAACATGATATGGATCATGGCACTTCCCATCAAATAGACACAGGTTTAGATAGAGAGGAAAAACCTTATATGGATCATGTCACTTCCTATCAAATAGACACAGGTTTAACCGACGCCATTCAAACAGGCATAGGTCGATTAAATGGTATTCCTATCGCAATCGGAGTTATGGATTTTCAGTTTATGGGAGGTAGTATGGGCTCGGTAGTAGGTGAGAAAATGACCCGTCTGATCGAGTACGCTATCAAGGAATCTCTTCCATTAATTACGGTGTGTGCTTCTGGCGGAGCACGCATGCAAGAGGGAAGTTTCAGTTTAATGCAAATGGGTAAAATAGCTTCTGCGCTGAATATTTATCAGCGCAAGAAAAAGTTGTTCTATATATCGATTCTAACATCCCCCACAACAGGTGGAGTGACTGCTAGTTTTGGCATGTTGCCAAATATAATTATTGCCGAACCTAAAGCGTACATTGCATTTGCAGGTAGAAGAGTAATTGAACAGACATTAAATCTGACAATAGAAGATGAGGATTTCCAGACGGCTGAGTATTTATTTCATCATGGGTTATTTGATCAAATCGTTCCGCGGAGTATTTTAAAAGGTGTTTTGAGGGATATACTGAAGCTTTACAAGTTTAATTGATTCTGGAAAAAAGGCAATTCCCTTATTATAAATAAGGAACAACAGTTATAAAATTGAGCTCCTTGTAACAAAACTGCCAGTTATACAGTTTCGCAACGTCGGAATGATTCATTTCATTTGCTTATCAATCCTCAAAGGTATTGATCCTGTAACTGCATACAATAGAAATTATTCTAATTTTTTTTTTAATTGGAGGAAATTTGAGAATAGAAATTATTCTATTTGATCAAGTTTCTCAATATGTATAAGCGTTATTGTCAGAGACCTGAATATATATATATATATATTAAGTATATATAATATATATTCAGGTTCTGATTTCTATAGAAAATCTTTTGACCTTTTCTCATTCATCAAAAATTTTTCATCATATTTAAATCAAAAGAAGATTTCGTATTCAACATATCAAATATTTTTATTTTTTTTGGGGACTCAAAAAAATAAAATATTTGGTGCAAGAACAATATTCTTGTGGATATGCTTTTAAAAGAAGCACAGGTCCACTGATTTGGTCCTATCACTCATTTGGTATTATAATCATTCCTTGTAATAAAGATAAATATTTAATTAAGGTACTCGTTCTATGATCAACCCCAGCTTACCCTCTATTCTTGTGCCCCTAGTGGGCTTGTTATTTCCGGCAATTACAATGGTTCTCTCGTATTTCTATATTCAAAACGACGAGATTTTATGAATCTGATTCAGTCAGATTTCATAAATTGGGTTCAATTTTTCAATCATAAAACAATAGGGATAAATAGATATTTTTTGGATGATATAACATAACCTCTTGTAAAGACGAACGAAATGGATCTAAATAGACACATCCATCTATATTTAGATCTATTCATATATGATGAATAGATGCAGATGTACCATCTGTTATCTATTCATCATAGATAACATCTATGGATAGAACCTGGATGGATATCTATGTGAATATAGAGATAGGATTTATATCCTACTAATTTCATGAAGTACTGTTTTTACAATCGATAAGTTACAATTTATAAAACAAAAAAATCCGAAAAAATGGAAAGCATGGGGAAATAATAGGGAAAATTTGATATAGATATTCTATATTGACTTAGATGCTTATATGTATATAACTAGTTTATTATATTGCTAGCAAATTTATGAGAATTACTTGGGGAGCCAAAAAAAATATTTGGTCTACTCTCAACTTAAATAGGACGCAATTTGTTATGAATCGTCGATCCAAATGGCTCTGGATAGAACCTATAACAGGGTCCCGGAAAATTAGTAATTTTTTTTGGGCTTGTATCCTTTTTTTGGGTTCACTAGGATTTTTCTTAGTTGGAATTTCAAGTTACCTCGGCAGGAACCTTATACCCTTATTGTCATCTCAGCAAATACTTTTTATTCCACAAGGAATTGTAATGTGTTTTTATGGTATTGCAGGTCTGTTCATTAGCTCTTATTTGTGGTGTACAATTTTGTGTAATGTGGGTAGTGGCTACAATAAGTTTGATGAAAAAGAAGGAATTGTATGTCTTTTTCGTTGGGGATTTCCTGGAAGAAATCGCCGTATTTTCCTCCAATTTCTTATAAAAGATATTCAGGCGATCAAAATGGAAGTTCAAGAAGGTCTTTTTCCTCGTCGTGTTCTTTATATGGAAATAAAAGGCCAACAAGAAATTCCCTTAACTCGTACTGAGGATAATTTTACTTTACGTGAAATGGAACAGAAAGCTGCCGAATTAGCCCGTTTCTTGCGTGTATCTATTGAAGGATTTTAAAATGGATAGTTATTTTGTTACTCTTCGGCATCCAAATGAATATATCTATCCGTATAGTATATACGAGAGGAAGAAGTTAAAAATAGAACATTTGTCTGGGGATAGTTATGGAATCAGCCCGGTATGCTTCGGCAGTTGCCAAGCACTCTCATATCATCCTATCTTTAGAGAGAATCAATAGAGCCAGTAGACGGATACGACGTCTCAAAAGGATAGATTTAATTATTATCTAAACGAATTACTATATATATATATATATATAGCGCTCTCTCAAACATTTCTTTTATTTTATTTTTTACAGATGCGTACAAAATTGGAGAATTTCATCTAATATACCGACCGGATTAGATCCAAAAATGTATATGGATCCTATCCCGTAAGCTAGTTTGATCTATTTTGCTAATCAACATCCCTTCATTTTACTTAAAAAAAATTGTCACTTGAAGTAATTCTTCTTTTTGGAGAAAGAGTCAGATAGGAAAAGAACAAATAGAGAATTAGTCTAGATCAAAGCGATTTTCAATGATTGATTCTACTAAGAACAATCTCCTTTGTTATTCTACTTCTATTTCGAAGTGAATCGTTCCTCGCCCGAACGATATTTTTTCTCGGAGTTGAAGAATTACGCAATAGATTGATTCTATGAGTCCCATACCTCGTTCTATAACTCGTACTTTGTCCAGATTTTGGACAGAGCTAACGAGAAAATCGAGTTCCTTAGCGATTCACGAATTGGAAGTAGCCAAATATAAAGCATCAGCTTCTCTACGATATCTTGCATGTTTAGTAGTACTGCCTTGGGGAATCTCAATTCCATTACAGAAAGGTTTGGAACCTTGGGTTACAAATTGGTGGAATACTGATCAATCTCAAAAAATTTTTGATTTTTTACAAGAAGAAAATGCTCTAGGAAGATTTGAGAAAATAGAAGAGCTATTCCTTTTAGAAAAAATGGTGGAAGATTCTTCGGAAACGGGTTCACAAGATCTTCGTATAGAAATGAAAAAAAAAATGATCCAATTGTACAAAATGTACAATCAAGATTGTATCCAAATAATCTCACATTTATTAACAAATCTAATAGGTTCTGCTATTCTAAGTGCTTATCTCGTTCTGGGTAAGAATAAACTTGCCATTCTTAATTCTTGGATGCAAGAATTCTTCTATAGCTTGGGCGATACAATCAAAGCTTTTACTATTCTTTTAGTAACCGATCTATGTATTGGGTTTCATTCGCCCCATGGTTGGGAACTGATGATCGATTTGATTTTCGAAAATTATGGATTTTCCCATAACGAACGAATAATATCTGGTCTTGTTTCAACATTTCCAGTCATCTTAGATACAATTTTCAAATATTGGATCTTCCGTCGTTTCAATCGTACATCTCCTTCACTTGTAGTAATTTATCATTCAATGAATGAATAACAAATTTGTACATCCAACAACAATTGAACTGGAATGTTTTTTCATATTCGTCTTTTTTCTTTTTTTAGCGGGATACTTCTGATTTATTACCTACAATCTTAATCTTAATATAGTAGCAGAATTGCAGACAGGTAACTATGATAGCTACCTACTCCTATTTATTTTAAAACAAATAATTTGAACCGATAATCAAACCATGCAAAATAGAAATACTTATGATGACTGGGTGAAAAAGTGGATAACTCAACCAATTCCCGTCTTGATAATGATACATATAATCACTCGTACATCCATTGCGAATGCATATCCCATTTTCGCACAGCAAAGTTATGAAAATCCTCGAGAAGCGACTGGGCGTATTGTATGTGCCAATTGTCATTTGGCTAAAAAACCTGTGGAGATTGAGGTTCCACAGTCCGTGCTTCCCGATACCGTATTTGAAGCAGTCGTTAAAATTCCCTATGATACACAAATAAAACAAGTTCTTGCTAATGGTAAGAAAGGAACTTTAAATGTAGGAGCTGTTCTTATTTTACCCGAAGGCTTTGAATTAGCCCCTCCGGATCGTATTTCCCCTGAAATAAAGGAAAAGATAGGTAATCTTTATTTTCAGAACTATCGTCCCAATCAAAAAAATATTATTGTAATAGGTCCTGTTCCCGGTCAAAAATATAGTGAAGTTGTATTTCCCATCCTTTCACCAAATCCTGCTTCTAATAAAGAAGCTCACTTTCTGAAATATCCCATATATGTGGGTGGTAATAGAGGAAGAGGACAAATTTATCCTGATGGGAGCAAGAGCAACAATACGGTCTATAACGCTTCAGCAACAGGTAGAGTAAGTAAAATTTTACGTAAAGGAAAGGGTGGATATGAAATAACTATTGATAATTCATCAGACGGTCGACAAGTGGTTGACATTGTACCTCCGGGACCGGAACTTCTTGTTTCAGAAGGTGAATTCATCAAGGTTGATCAGCCATTAACAAATAACCCTAACGTAGGCGGATTTGGTCAGGGAGATGCAGAAATAGTACTTCAAGATCCTTCACGCGTTCAAGGTCTTTTATTATTCTTAGCATCTGTTATTTTGGCACAGATATTTCTAGTTCTTAAGAAGAAACAATTTGAGAAAGTTCAATTGGCCGAGATGAATTTTTAGGTCCATAAATTCAAATTGAATGCGACCTAAAGCGGACTGAAAGATTCAAATCTCTGTCTTATTAATGGCTAATACAAACAATTTGTATAATCAAATGATGCCTCCTCGGAGATGGAGGGCCTTTCATTCGCCTTTTCCCTCTGTTAAATAAATAAATATATATATTTATTTATTTATATATTTATATTTATGTGCATCTTGCACAAGGATTGACTCTGGAACAGACTTGCCGAACGGTCCCCTAGTCATGTGCTACATTGTATATTCTATACATGTCATCTTCTTATTTTTATTTTTGATTTTCATCCGTCATAGTTAAGAGAGACGATTAAAACAAGAATAGAAGTAAGGAAAGAATTAAGCAATCTTTCCTTACTATTCTCCCTGCCTGATCTTATCTCTCATCCTACTCCTTAAAAAGGTCAAAATAGATTTTCCGCTATCTTGTCTCGTCGAGGTAAGAGGAACTTATTAATTTCCCAATTCCGTTCATCCACGTTCTACTGAACGAACTTTTGAGAAAAGTAGGAGCAGACGAGTAAAGGGCAATATTTCTCATGGAGAAAATGGGGGCCTACTTTGCACAGCAAACGTTTGAATAAGAGGCTTCTAATAAAAATAAAGAAAAAAAGGTTTTTTTTTCTTTTGGCTTGGCCGTAAAAAATAAAATTGTCTATTCTTTGCATATTCGGATCGGACGGATTTTAGTTCAGACTTTTACTTACATAAAAACATGTGAGATTTGTAGAATCTCATTTTGGAGAAATGAACAAATATGGAGTAATAAATATTATGCAGAAGAATCTGTTAATGGATTTCTGCTCGGAGGAACATTCAAACTGGGTCGATCCAATTCTTTGATAATACATATCAGAGGCAGAAGAATAAATGGGCTCATCATCATTACTATAAAAATGGGAGTAAATAAAAAAATTGTGGGATTTGTATGAAACTTCTAGTTTTCAATCCCGGAAGAGATTTAAAAAAGAAAGATAAGACCTTACCCCTCTTTGAACTCAAAGAAGGGTAAGGTCTTATCTTTCTTTTTGAGTTTTCGTTTTCGCGTATACAGTATTCCTCATAGATATGAAGTGCATTTCATTACTATAGGGATGACCCTAATCCGGAATAGGAACCGTAGAAAAAGAGACCTAGTAAACCAATCACGATAATACCAGTTAAAGTACCTATCAACCAAAGAGGGATCCTTCCAGTGGTATCGGCCATTTCTCTTACTCCCTTTTACATCACATTTTCTTAAGTAGTCATGCTCAAGACATAAACAATCATAGATTTGAGTATTAGATCTCCCCAAATAGGGTTATAAAGAAGATTTTCACTGTTCCTAATTAAAAAAGTAATTAGAGAATAGAACAGCAAGTACAAAAATGAGTAACAGCCCCCAGTAGAGGCTGGTACGATTCAATTCAACATTTTGTTCGTTCGGGTTTGATTGTGTCATAGCTCCGTGATTTAGTTTATATAGAAGTTATCGCTGGATGAATTGCATTGCTGATATGGATCCCAGGAAAAAAACTGTAGGTACAGCTAGTCCGTGAACGGCCAACCATCTAACTGTAAAAATTGGATAGGTTCTATCTATAGTCATTAGTACCTCCTAAAAAGATTTAGTAAATTCATCAAGTTGCTCCAATGAATCGAAACGGCCAGTTACTAATGGAACCTCTTGTCGGCTTTCTGTGAAATACTCATTCGGCCGGGGGCTCCCGAATACATCATAAGCCAAACCTGTGCTGACAAATAACCAACCTGCAATGAATAAGGAAGGTATAGTAATACTATGGATAACCCAGTATCGAATACTGGTAATAATGTCAGCAAAAGCGCGTTCTCCCGTATTCCCAGACATACTAAGCTCCATATATTATTGTAAAGTCAAGGGGGAATTAATCCCATGAAAGATAGAGATCAGGAAATGGAAAACTACTGATATCTTCTCTAATCCTCGTTTGATTGTCAATATTATACCAAAGGTATATTTGAAGTATACTGAACCAGTATAGCTAGCCTTATGCTAACACAGCAATAAAATTTTGCTAAAAATCGAAAGGGAACGTAATAGAACGATTCTACTCCTTCCAGTTCTTCCTGCTCAGTTGGATCAACTGAATCAATCTCTTTTATTTCTTTCCACTGGATAGAAATGGGAGAATCCCACATGTTTTATTATAGATTCCGGGGGAACTCTATCTCAATATTGTAACAATTGGACACATAGATGATGGGCAAATCATTTGAATTTCAGCAGCAATCATTGTAATGGCTGCTGCCCTACAGGTGGCTGTATAACTAAATATATGTATGTCACTTCAAGAGGAAGGGCAAGGCGTAAGGAGTATCATTATCAATACAACTCCAGAATATTCTTCTACCTTTTTTTTTCTCTATTTCATTCGGACATTATGTTCGTGTAGATGATCCTAGTCAGTTGCATGAGAAGAGGATCATTGGTGCTACTGTATGGTGCACTTCCATCCAATAGCGCCGTGGGTGAAGTTATGCCATAACTTAATGATTTAATAACATAGCGCTTTGGATGTGGATGACCAAATGTTACTTATCTGCTAGATAAAAATAACCCAGCAAATATGGAATATTCCCCAACTCGGTCGAATTGTAGGTCTCTTAAATTAAGAGCTATTCCTATTTTTTTTCAAGAGAGACGGGATTCTTGTAATATCAGGCTTTGCTTGTATTACTGACTTTAAGAATGAATATTTAAAAACTGAATCCATCTAGGGGTGCGTGCGAATTAGTGAATTAATAACATCTAGGAATGAATATAAAAATAGTATAATGAAATAGTGGAACCAAATCTCCCGGGGAATCCCCTCCGGGAAGCTAGGGGCATTTAAAAATTGATAAATGTTCAAAAATGAAGAGATCTGGATAATTTAATTATTTTTTAAGAATTAAATCCTGTCAACTTTTTTAGATCTGCTTTATCTTTGTCAAATATTCCAGCTCTGATTCGATCAAGGAGTAAATTAATTTTTAGGGATCAATTTAGTTATCACTAGTAACAAAAGGTACCAGTGATAGAATACTTTAGGGATAAATTTAGTTATCACTGGTAACAAAAGGTACCAAAGATAGAATACGAGCTCGTTTAATAGCGATAGTCATTAAGCGTTGTTGTTTCGAGGTTAATCGATTCACTCGGCGAGATAATATTTTTCCTCGTTCGCTAATAAATCGGCTAATTAGGCTCATATTTTTATAATCGATTCGATCTCCCGATCCAATTCGTGGCAAACGTTTATGAAAAATTCGCTTAGATTTATTTCGAAAAGATCGCTTCATTTTATTCCGAAAAGATCGCTTAGATCTATTGGGGAAAGATCGCTTAGATCTATTCTGAAAAGATCGTTTCTCTCGATTATGCAAAGATCGCTTAAATGTATTCATAGTTTGTTTCATGAACCTTTCAAATAAATTCTTCATAGTTTGCTTTTCCCCCAAAAAACTATTTATTCAAAATATTTTTAAAAGAAATATTGACAGATTTTGTTAAAATACAATTTCTTTCTATATCTGGGATCTATTCTTATCCCTGGGTGGGAGTAGTAGATTCAATCTATTTCTTTATTTCTCCGTGAATGGTATGCTTGTAACAATAAGGACAAAATTTCTTCAATTCCAACCGAGTAGGTGTATTGTGGCGATTTTTTCGAGTCGTATATCTGGAAATACCCGGGAATTTTTGATCAACACTATCTTGGGTACAACTAGTACATTCCAAAGTAATTGTTACTCTTACATCTCCGCCCTTGGCCATAAACTCACTTACTCTGGGTATTAGGTATACTTCTCTTTTTTTTGGATCTTTTTTTTTTTTAAGAGAAGAAAGAGAATGGGATAGAAGTTGTCGGAGATCCAATGATTCAAGATTTTATTACGAGAATGAATATCAATAAGTAATAAAATCTTGAATTAGGAGTTTTCAGTAGTATGATACTTGTGGGAATAACTTTTGGGTCTATATTTAGATTTTGTTTGATTCTAACCCCTCCCGAGCTCTTAACTCGGATCTATTGGGAGCTGAATCAACTCATTTCGTTTCTACAAGAGGAAAGCGAAAGAAGGGATCTAGCAGATTTTTTCCTTTCAGATTCACAGGAGAACTAAAATTAAAAAAAGGGGAAAGTCAGGGCATCTGGAAAAAAACGATTGATCTCTATCAATAAACCGGCTAAACACCCGAACCATAAAGTCGCTAGCACAGGCGCTGTGGAAAGATATGTCTTTATATCTTGCATTGTTTGTAAGTTCTCCTTTGCAATAATGATGCATATGTTATATGGTCAACTACATTCGTAGTTGATGAATCTCACATTTGTATTTGATGAATCTCTTGTACAGGGAACTCGGAACAGATATCTGTACAATGATCAAGAATATAAGATGTTCCTATTTCTGGAACAGAACATGTTTCATTACCAGATCTTGTAAATGAATAATCATTTTTAGATGATATATCTTACATCTATAGAGTCTATTCATGAGACCAAATAAAAATGAAAGTGGATAAATATGTGTGGAAAAAAAAATTTAGGTCATATAAAATAAAATTAAAGTCTAACAATTGGAAGGGATGTAGCGCAGCTTGGTAGCGCGTTTGTTTTGGGTACAAAATGCCGCAGGTTCAAATCCTGTCATCCCTACCGTAGTTCTTTTCCTACGGAAGGAAAGAAAGAGAAGAATGCGAGATCCATTGATATTGATTCAATGGAATCAATAACTATCAGTTATTGCATCATGCCACATGCAAAAGTGTTTTAAGAGTAGAAAAAGTATTTTTCTATTTCTTTCCTATCCGGGCTTCTCCTAAGAAAGCGCTCTTAGTTCAGTTCGGTAGAACGTAGGTCTCCAAAACCTGATGTCGTAGGTTCAAATCCTACAGAGCGTGATCCTGAAATTGGATACAATTTTCTTGACGGATTATCAAGAATTCTAACTGGAATGGTCAACGGGATATGGCCTCCCAGGATAAGTAGGAGGCCAATTTTAAAAAGGATGTTCCTCAATCAAATATCCAATTGATCACCACGTCGGTATTGTAAATATGCAGTTACAAATAATCCAGCCAAAGTGATAGGAATTAAACCTAACACAATTCCGGATAGCAAAGCCTCAATCATTTTGATTCAAAAGAATAAGTAAAAATAAAAGCTACCTGGGATAGTATCCCGAATTGACTAGGAATCTCAATAACAATCAATTGATATTGAGAGAAGCCATGAGATTCTCATTAACTAAAGTAAACGAATAATTAAATATATTTATTTATTTCAAATAAGTCGTATATTGCTTAAACCAATGAATAGGACTAAGGTTAAAATTAGCGAAGCCAACAAGAAACCGAAATAACTAATTATAGTAGGCATGGAAGGACTCAATAGAAAAAATCTGATTGATACATATCTTTCTAAGGCAATTACCTGTATTTTTCTTCTTTATGAGATACAATCAGAATGAAAAAGATCAATTGTCCAACAAAATTGATACCAATTCAGAATTCTATATCTAACAATATGAGTGTTATGAGCAAGTATGGATGGAAGGAAATATATAGCCTTCCAAGCTAACGATGCGGGTTCGATTCCCGCTACCCGCTCACATTCCTTATTCAAAATCTTTTTCGTGGACAATCTCTCATTCAAAATGAATGTTTGATTTCCATGTAACATATCTTCTATTCTTTCTTTCCTGAACTTCATTAACCTCATTTTGGATGGATAAAAAGGGGATTTGTCCTCGATAAAGTATCCCAGAGAATAATGGAAAAAAAAAGAAAGAGCGTCCATCGTCTAATGGATAGGACAGAGGTCTTCTAAACCTCCGGTATAGGTTCAAATCCTATTGGACGTAATACTCTCTCTTCAATATAAATTGTTCGAGATTGTTTTGCTCAGAAATGTAGCAAAAGAAATATATGAATAGAGCTCTATTCATTATCTTTATAAATAGCACCAATACCAACTGTGTAGTGTAACCCCTTCATGACTTGTGGAACGTAGATCCTAATATCTAAGGTAATGGATACGGATGAATTAATTTGGCAATTATTCTCATCGGATCATCTGGCATTATCTTTACCAGTTCGTTCAAAAGATTGGAACGGAAGAAACTTCTTGTACAGTCAAGGAGAGTAAAAGTTAATTTCTTACATTTAGGTGTAAAAATGAGAATATTCATGAATATTTTTAAAGATTATAGAAAAGCAATTACTATCTAATACAGCTATTTGCGCAAGTGTTTTACGATTTGGAAGCAACTGCCTTTTATACAAATATTGTATAAATTTGTTATAAGAGACTCCATTAGCACGGGATGCTGCATTGATTCGAGTAATCCACAAACGACGAAGATCTCTCTTTTGTTTACTTGTATCTCGGTGAGCGGAAACTAAGGCTCTAGTTTTCTGTTGGTTAGCAGTTCGAAAAAGTTTTGAATGGGCCCCTCGAGAGCCTGATACAAATGTAAGAATTTTTTTTCGACGTTTTCGAGCTATATACCCACGTTTAACTCTGGTCATTGAAGTTGATTCTCGTGAATGACTAATCTATTTTTTGATCAGTCATTCTTTTGTTTGGTTTATTTAAAATAAAACTAATTCTTCTAATGTAGAAAATACAGCTTCCAATGGCTTTTGCTACTGCAACCTTCCCAACCATAATTCCCTTCAGTTAGGCACCTTCTAGGTAGGCAAGGGATGGGACCTTGCACGAAGAAAAAATCATGGGTTTCATCGTTTCTATGGTTCTTTCTCTAACGGTAAGGTCCTCTCTATACGCCGGAGCCCTTTATTTCTAGGATATGAAATAACTATGTTATTGGTAACTTGTACAATTTACCACCTCCAGCTCTACTCCCAAATTATCAAGTAAAAAATATTCTCATGATAAGATTTATCCATACAGTGACGACATGTAATTATGAGAGTTGGCCAGGTAGCTAACCTTGTGGGTCCGTTCTCGCAGCAATAGAAGCATAATTTTCATTTGTGCTTCTTTCGATTTGCATGATTTCCTCGCTCAATGGATTGATGACCATTCGCTACCAATGAGGAATTGCTTTTCATCCCACATCAAGGTGATTGGATTTGCACCAATGGAAACCATAAATTTCATCCCCGGTAAGGTTAGATGATAGATCTGTACTTTGCCACAACAGAAAAGAACAGCTCTTCTGTTAGAAGAATCTCCTAGTCCATTTCAGCTTCTGATCCAAACGAGTCGCACATACACCCTAGCACATACTCCTCTACGCTGAGGACACCCTCGAAGAGCAGGGGATTTTGTTCTATTTTTTATTGGCTGTCTCGCATTTCTAGTAAGTTGTTGAATAGTCGGCATTCTCGATTCTATGTGAAATTGACTGGTTTGGATTGATCCTAACCAACCATATAAGGTCAACTAAAACTTGTTCATTTGAACAACCTGTGAAAAGGAAGAGGGGATTAAAAACTAGATGTCCCTAATCCTTCCGTTCGTCCATCAACGTGTTTTGATCTGAACGAAATTGGATCTAATTGTAATGGCATAAACACATCCTCAAAGCCCTTCTTTTCTTCTATATAGTATATATATATATATATATAATATGATATTCTATATCATATTCGATTGTAATTCATCAATCAAAAGGAAAATTTCAAGGATGAAAGAATATTTCATTAAACGTAGTAGTTGCTATAATACATAATGTTGCCACCCAGGCAGGAGGGCAGTTGATTTTATTAACAAAATAAAATTGGCTATAGTTCATATTAGAGTCTATTTAACTCTCTTGAATACGTTTTCGTATATGTCTCCATATCATATTGTCTCTATGTCATATTTGATCGTGATTCGCTTCTTCTTTGCATTAAAACCAATGCCACTCGGTGTTCCAAAAGTGCCTCATCAACACTTCGAAGACGAAGATGCAGTTTGGCTCGACTTATACAACAAACTTTATGAAGAGAGATTACTTTTTTTGGCTAAGCCGCTCGAGGACGAGATTGGAAATCAACTCGTTAGTATGATGGTATATTTGACTCTAGATGATATAACTAGAGAGCAATTTATATTTATTCACTGTACCGGTGGATCAATAATACCAGGAATAGCTCTTTATGATACTATGCAATATATACCACCAGAAATATATACAACAGTCATTGGGATAGCTGCTTCAATGGGATCTCTCATCTTAACCGGAGGGCGTCCTGGTAAACGTATAGCATTTCCTAGCGCTACGGTTATGCTCCACCAACCTGCTAGTACTTACACGGATGGAATGTCAAGAATATGTATACAGAATGATGAAGACGTAACAATTATTAAAGAACAAATTGTAGACATTTATATAGAAAGAACATCTCTTCAAGATAAGTTCGTCGTTTGGGATGAGTTAGACAGAGATCATTTTATGTCAGCAGAGGAGACCCTGGAATATGGCATTGTTGATCTCATAATGGACAAAGAGATGGTACCCCCCTGGCTAGAAATCAAATGGGGTCCTAAAAAACAGAACAATTGGAACAGGATTACTCACGAGAAATTTCTAAATGAAAATGGAGCTCCTCCTATAAATGGAAATACTTTTTCACAGTAAAAGTATTTTATGTGTTTGATTTATTGTTTTTTATTATTAATATTGTTTCCAACTTAATATTGAAAAGTTGGTATGTATTCTTTTTTTTTATGAATTTTTTGATAGAAAAGATCAAGATTTAAAATCTTGATCTTTTCTATCAAAAAATTCATAAAACTACTTATCAAATTAAAATTAGTAGTATCCTTCTAATTTTATAAGCTAAGTTCTGATGAACTTGAATTGGTTTCACATTTGGACTGGATTACTTTATTATTTTATTGGAAGAAAAATAATGCACCCGGAGGAGCAGAGGAGGGTTCTCTACCCGCAGGGGACACAAAGAGAAGAGGTGTACCTTGCAGGATTGGAGCCTCGCAATTACTAGCGAATATGCTTTTTCTTTTATACCCTTCCTCGTTCATGGTTTGAGATTCTGGTGTCCCAGGCGTAGAGGAACCACACCAATCCATCCCGAACTTGGTAGTTAAACTCTACTGCGGTGACGATACTGTAGGGGAAGCCCTGCGGAAAAATAGCTCGATGCCAGGATGATAAAAAGCTTTATGTCTCTTATTTCTATTCAGAGGTCCTCTTCTTTTCAAAACCCCGACATTCCTTCTTTCCCGCTCCACACTTCGGAACGCAAGTTTGATTGTGTTTGATCGGCGGTAGAAATGGGACCAATTCCCACATTGTCTATTGGTACATAGAAATGATAAAATATTTCCGCTTATCCTTGCTGCTATTATGAATAGAATTGTTTTGAAACTGTTCCATTAATGGCCTCGAATAGATATTCACCTTTGAGATAAAGGTTTAGTTCCATAGCATGATATTTTCTAATGCGAGAAAGCTACATAGTGTCTACTTTTTCTGATAAAGGGGTATTTTCATGGGTTTGCCTTGGTATCGCGTTCATACCGTCGTATTGAATGATCCTGGCCGGTTAATCGCTGTGCATATAATGCATACAGCTCTAGTTGCTGGTTGGGCTGGTTCAATGGCTCTTTATGAATTAGCAGTTTTCGATCCATCTGATCCTGTTCTTGATCCAATGTGGAGACAAGGTATGTTCGTTATACCTTTTATGACTCGTTTAGGAATAAAGGATTCATGGGGTGGATGGAGCATCACCGGAGAAACTGTAACTAATCCAGGTATTTGGAGTTATGAAGGTGTGGCTGGAGCACATATTGTGTTTTCTGGCTTGTGCTTTTTAGCAGCTATCTGGCATTGGGTATATTGGGATCTAGACATATTCGTTGATGAACGTACGGGAAAACCTTCTTTAGATTTGCCCAAGATCTTTGGAATTCATTTATTCCTCTCAGGAGCAGCTTGCTTCGGATTCGGAGCATTTCATGTAACGGGTTTGTATGGTCCTGGAATATGGGTGTCTGATCCTTATGGGCTAACTGGAAAAATACAACCTGTAAATCCAGCGTGGGGGGCTGAAGGTTTTGATCCTTTTGTTCCGGGAGGAATAGCTTCTCATCATATTGCAGCAGGTATATTGGGTATATTAGCAGGTCTATTCCATCTTAGTGTTCGTCCTCCCCAACGTTTATACAAAGGATTGCGTATGGGGAATATTGAAACTGTCCTATCCAGCAGTATTGCTGCTGTGTTTTTTGCAGCTTTCATTGTCGCTGGAACCATGTGGTATGGCTCCGCAACAACTCCGATCGAATTATTTGGCCCCACTCGTTATCAGTGGGATCAGGGATACTTCCAACAAGAAATAGATCGACGAGTTCGTGCCGGTCTGGCTGAAAATCTCAGTCTATCAGAAGCTTGGTCAAAAATTCCTGATAAACTCGCTTTTTATGATTATATTGGGAATAATCCAGCTAAAGGGGGATTATTCAGGGCAGGTGCCATGGACAATGGGGATGGAATAGCTGTTGGTTGGTTAGGACACCCCATCTTCAAAGATAAAGAGGGACATGAACTTTTTGTACGTCGTATGCCTACCTTTTTCGAAACATTTCCAGTTGTTCTAGTTGATGAAGAAGGAATTGTGAAAGCTGATGTTCCTTTTAGGAGAGCAGAATCAAAGTATAGTGTTGAACAAGTAGGCGTAACTGTTGAGTTCTATGGGGGTGAACTTGACGGGGTCAGTTTTGGTGATCCCGCTATAGTTAAAAAATATGCTAGACGCGCTCAATTAGGTGAAATTTTTGAATTAGATCGCGCTACTTTGAAATCCGATGGTGTCTTTCGTAGTAGTCCAAGGGGTTGGTTTACTTTTGGACATGCTACATTTGCTCTTCTTTTCTTTTTTGGGCACATTTGGCATGGTGCTAGAACCCTATTCAGAGATGTTTTTGCTGGTATTGATCCGGATTTGGATGCTCAAGTAGAATTTGGGGCGTTCCAAAAACTGGGGGATCCGACTACTAAAAGACAAGTTGTGTAATATGACATTGCTCCGATCTTTAATCAATATTGAGAAATTAAACCAAATATTCATTCTCACTAAGAATCAAAATCTTTTGATTTCTTATCTTTCTTTCTTATCTTTTTTTTTTTTTTTAATGTCGTAATTAGTACGAAAGCTATCTCCATAATTGTAAACTACGATCGAATCTATGGAAGCATTGGTTTATACATTCCTTTTGGTATCGACCTTAGGGATAATCTTTTTTGCTATTTTCTTCCGAGAACCACCCAAAGTTCCAGATAGAGGGGGAAAATAATTTTTGTTCTTTTCCTCCTCATTGTTATTATCAAAGAAAGGCCTTCCCGGTAGGGAAGGCCTTTCTTTCAACTAGTCTTCGTGCTCTTCAAAAGGATCTCTAAGTTGTTCAGAGGGTTGCCCAAAGGCGGTGTACAGGGCATAACCAGTAAAACTCACAAGTAAACAAGATATGGAGATAGCGACTAAGGTTGCAGTTTCCATTGTTAGGTAATCCCATGTATATATATATATATATATGGAATAGTATACAAAGTTAACAGATCTCAACCAATGCAATAGTTTTTATGGCTACACAGACCATTGATGATACTTCCAGAACCAGGCCAAGACGTACTACTGTAGGAGATTATTTAAAACCGCTTAATACAGAATCTGGTAAAGTAGCTCCCGGATGGGGAACTACTCCTTTCATGGGTATTGCAATGGCTCTATTTGCAGTATTCTTATCTATTATCTCGGAGATTTATAATTCTTCCGTTTTATTGGACGGAATTCCGGTTAGTTGGGTCTAGAGAAACTAAACAACCCCCCCCCGAATCCCAAGTTATTCAAAATAAAAAAGAACTAAGGAATTCAAGGCGAGCTATTGGATAGCTCGAGTTTCTAGGTTATGACGTTCCGGTAGTTTGATCGTGTAATTACTTTTATCTAAGGATTTTTGGAATATGGGTGTGCGACTTGTTAAAATTGATCTCTACTCTAGTACAGAAGATCAGTCTGTTATCTTCATAAAGATGGTCCTACCTCGTTAGATATTGATCAAAAGTTAATATTTGGAGCACGAGGAATAGATATATTCAAGAAGATCTGAACTATGGTTTGTACCTGTCACTTGGACCTCGTCACCAGATTTGTAATAACTTGAAAGAAGTATGATCAGAAATTGAGGGATCTCTCCTCCTTCTTCTGCTGGCTCTGGCTGAAGAAATGAGATACTATCTCATTTCTCTTAGTTATCTTATTTCATTAAGTGAGCAATAATTCAATTAAAAGGTTATTACCCAGAGAACCTTTTGGAATTTAATCAAATTATCGGGGTAGAATCTAAATCTGAGGTTCAGATTGATTCATCTGTTGAGATCTCAACAAGATAATTCCTATTGATCGTCGATACTAGTTGTTCTCTAAGTAATTTATATCACGAATAGGATAAAAGATTGTTCAAAAGGCCTATAGCAATTTATTCTGCATAAAAATGAGCCAACTTGAAATTTGAGCATTACAAAGTCTTCCTTCTTATTGCAAGAGATCCTGGATTATTACTAATTTTATTCATTCATATCCCCAGGGAACGAAGTATCGAGTATCTCGAGATTTTACAATTAATATATTCGTTCAAAAAGGTATTTGGGTGTTCTTGTTTAAGCCGTATGAAAGGAAATTCTCATGTACGGTTTTCAGAGGGGGAATTTAAGTTTACCTATCTCAATAAAGTATACGATTGGTTCGAAGAGCGTCTCGAGATTCAGGCGATTGCAGATGATATCACTAGTAAATATGTTCCTCCTCATGTGAATATATTTTATTGTCTAGGGGGGATCACACTGACTTGTTTTTTAGTACAAGTAGCTACTGGTTTTGCCATGACTTTTTACTATCGTCCGACCGTTATAGAAGCTTTTGCCTCTGTTCAATACATAATGACCGAAGTGAACTTTGGTTGGCTAATCCGATCCGTTCATCGATGGTCGGCAAGTATGATGGTTCTAATGATGATCTTGCACGTATTCCGTGTTTATCTCACAGGTGGATTTAAAAAACCTCGTGAATTAACTTGGGTTACGGGTGTAATTCTGGCTGTACTAACCGTATCTTTCGGTGTAACTGGTTATTCTTTACCCTGGGATCAAATTGGTTATTGGGCGGTCAAAATTGTGACCGGTGTTCCTGAGGCTATTCCTGTAATAGGATCTCCTTTGGTAGAGTTATTACGCGGAAGTGTTAGTGTGAGCCAATCTACTTTGACTCGTTTTTATAGTTTACACACTTTCATATTACCCCTCCTTACCGCTGTATTTATGTCAATGCACTTTCTAATGATTCGTAAGCAGGGTATTTCAGGTCCTTTATAGAGAGGAAAGATAGATTTTGAATGAGTATCAATGAGTATTCATAACCCATCCTTTTGTTGAGTAATGACAATATATCATTGCCGGGAATATTTCATATTGGAAATATGGAAATAAGAAACCATGCTCCTCGGAGTTCCTCGGATTTCTCCTTTCAATTCTGAAGTATTATCCATCCAATACAAACAATTGAAGTAGATCCTCAGCTCAGACGGAGAAGATGGATTATGGGAGTGTGTGACTTGAACTATTGCTCAGGCCGTGCAGATACATTCTTCAATCTGCCTTATAAAAATAAAAGTGTCTCTGCCCCAATTTTCTTATCAGAAATAGGAAGTCTAGAACCTGGGTAAAAGGCATCGGTTGATTTGTTCTGTTCCAAGAGAGTTATTTCTATGATCAAATCCAAATTAGGAAGGGCTCCGTGAGATCCGGGTAATAGTGTACCATAATAAATAACATATTACTTATACTTTGCTTTTCATAGTATGAAAATGCATCCATTTCCCTTGCATTTCAATAAGGTAAACTATCGGAGTAAAAGAAGGGATCTAAGGAAGGAGAAAGGCCAGATCAGTAACAAGTCAATACCTTGTATGCTTTTGAGATCTATTCGTGGGGATAAACACGGGTTACAAGGAATAAGATGATCCAAAAGGCATGTTGATCATGATCGAATTTGTAAGCTTACTTGGGTACTGAGCATTTAATCTGAAATAAGAAAATTACCAATAAGGGTATAGGTACATTTGGTTATTATTCTGACGATACACCCTTTATCAGTTTGAGTTTAGCTATTGCTCGAGCCGGATGATCAAAATTGGCATGTCCGGTTCCTTCGGGGGATAGATTCATAAGGGTCTACTTATCCCAATAACAAAGAAACCTGACTTGAATGATCCTGTATTAAGGGCTAAATTAGCTAAAGGTATGGGGCATAATTATTATGGAGAGCCCGCTTGGCCCAATGATCTTTTATATATTTTTCCAGTAGTAATTTCAGGTACTATTGCATGTACCATAGGTTTAGCGGTTCTTGAACCTTCAATGATTGGTGAACCGGCAAACCCATTTGCAACTCCTTTGGAAATATTGCCCGAATGGTATTTTTTCCCTGTATTCCAAATACTTCGTACAGTACCTAATAAATTATTAGGTGTCCTTTTAATGGCCTCAGTACCCACGGGACTATTGACGGTACCTTTCTTGGAGAATGTGAATCAATTCCAAAATCCATTTCGTCGTCCAGTGGCTACAACAGTATTTTTAATTGGTACTGCAGTAGCCCTTTGGTTAGGTATTGGGGCAACATTACCTATTGATAAATCTTTCAGTTTAGGTCTTTTCCAATTTGATTTAACTTAAAATATCCAAATATTGAAACAAATCTTTCGTGGGTATATCTAGGGAGTAGTTGCTTCAAGACAAATTATCTCTGCCTAGATATATCCACCTTGTCAGAAATTTTGAATATTCTATGAAAGAAATATGTTGAAGATTCATTCCAAATAGAGTTATTCTAACTCTTTTCCAGAAGAACTTAGGGAAAAGGAACGAATGCAGAGAGAAAATGGAGCTATTTCATGAACCTAAAACCGATTCCTGGGTAGGTCAATTGCAAAATTATTTATAACTGTCAATATTTGTTCGACAGATTGTTCCCCGAGGCGTTCAATTTTCATTAGATCTTCTCGACTGTAATTCAAGAGGTCCGATAATGTATTTATATTGGCTTTTCTGAGGCAGTTATAGACCCTAGGGGGTAACTCCAATTGGTCAATAAAAATATGTTTGAATTCAACTCCTTTTTTCGTTCTCCCCATATCGGTCGATATATACAAAAGGGGTAATGAAGGAGGCATATTATCATTCTGATTGTTCGTTCCATCGATGCTCTGTTCCTCTGCAGACAGGAAAGGAAGGAATAACTCAATCAAATTCCGAGAAGCTTCGTAGAGTGCCTCTCTAGGAGTTAATCCTCCATTCGTCCATATCTCAAGAAAAATAATTTCTTTTATCTCATTTCCGGTCCAATAAGAATGAATACTATAATTTACACTTCGAACAGGCATAAAGACAGCATCTATAGGAAAAATTCCATCTTTAGAATTGTAATTTTTTGGATTTTGTAAAATATATCCGCGCCCTTTTTCAATTTGTAACTTTATATCCAAGGTAATTGATTTATTTATGTTAGCTATATGTTGTGTAGTATCAATTATTTTCGCAGAAGGCGGTAATATGATATCTTGAGCGGTTACATTTTTGGGTCCAACGATATAGAGAGATGCTTCTCGAATTCCGTACGGATCACTTCTAAGTACAATTTCTTTCAGATTCATCAAAATATCATGCACTGATTCTTCAATACCTATTATTGCAGAATATTCATGTGTTATGTTTTGAAATTTCGCACGTGTGATACATGTTCCTTCTACTTCTCCAAGTAAAGCTCTTCGCATTCCAATACCTATGGTATTAGCTTGACCTTTGCAAAGCGGATATAGAATGAAACGGCCATAATGAAGACGCTTACTGTCTTCTCTGGATTCGACGCACTTCCATTGTGGTCTCTTAAGAGAGACTGAGATTTCATCTTGAATCATATTAAATTAATTTTATTTGAATAGATTATTTTATCATTTTTTCTGTTAAAATTCATTCAATTCTTACAAACGTCTTTTTTTGGGAGGTCTACAGCCATTATGTGGCATAGGAGTTACATCACGTACATAATTTAATACTATGCCACTTTTACGAATGGTTCGTAATGCTGTATCTCTCCCTTTACCAGGGCCACTTATCATAACATCTGCTCGTTTCATACCCTGATACATTAATGTACCAATAACATTTTCTACTGCAGTCTGAGCAGCAAATGCTGTACCTCTTTTCTTGCCTTTGAATCCACAGGCACCGGCAGAAGACCAAGAAACCACTTGTCCCCGTACATCTGTAACAGTAACAATGGTATTGTGAAAACTTGCTCGAACGTGAATAACTCCTTTCAGTATGCGACGTTCATTTCTACGTGAACTAATTCTTCTTCTTTTTGTAATTTTTGACATATTAATCGTTTTTTTAATCGTTTCATATCTATGAGATAAAAAAAATCTTTCTATCTATCTAAATCTATCTATATAGATAGATAGATTTAGATAGATTGGATGTCGAAATCTATTTTCTACATTCGTTTCTTGATATTGAGAAGGATTACCCCTGTCTTTGTTTATGTCTTAAATTGGAACAAATTACCATAACTCGTCCCCGCCTACGAATTAGTCGACAACTTTCACAAATTTTACGAACAGAAGCACGGATTTTCATGTCTGTGGTCCTTCAATTTGGAATTGGTATCATCATATTCCATTTCGTTTTCTGAGAAAATAGAGCCCATCTAATTAATGAGCCTCTATATTGATCCCTATCAGATGTTCGATCAAAAGGGGATCTCATCATTTGAAGATTTGTTGCGAAGTCTATAAACTATGCGTCCTCTAGTTAAATCATAAGGACTTAATTCGACCTTGACTCTATCTCCTGGTAGTATTCGTATAGAGTTCTGTCGAATTCTACCCGAAATATAGGCTAGAATATCGCATCCGTTATCCAAACGGACGCGAAACATACCGTTGGAAAGTGATTCAGTAACTAAACCTTCCGCATTGATCAAATTGGAATCCTTCTTCATAGTAAGTAAGGTCTTAGTGATAATTTCATTATAGAATTACTTCATTATGGATAAGTGGGAATAAGCATCATCTCCAGAGATGAGGATAGTATTTTTTTTTTTTTTTTCACTTGTTTTACTGCCTTTTCATATCTTACAGAATCACTTGTTTTACACAAAATTTAAATGAATTACCATACATAACATAATATTTCTCCACCAATTTTTTTTTGGCGAGCTTCTCGATCGGTCATAATTCCTTGGGAAGTAGAAAGGATTACGATCCCCATTCCACCTAGAACTTTAGGGATCTCCCGAGAATTGGAATAGATTCTCAGACCAGGTTTGCTAGTACGCTTTGAAGTGGTTATGTATGTCTTTTTCTTCCTTTTTCTATATCTTGAAGTTGAAACCAAAAGAGATTTTTGGCCTTCCCGATGTTCCCTAATATCTTCTATAAAACCTTCTCGTAGAAGGATCCTTCCAATCTTCTCAGTAATATTAGTAGCTGCTACTCGAACTGTTTTTTTTTTTACCATGTCAGCGTTTCTTATAAAAGTCATTAGATTGGCAATAGTATCGTTACCCGTGACGAACTAATTCTTAGGAATTCCCGATCTCAATATAAAAGGCATGTTTGATCTTTTTTGAGGAATATGCCTGAAATGCAATCTACAAACTGCATATTCATTTTTGTACTATTACTTCTACAAAATATATCTAGCAGTATTTATAAGACTTCGGGAGCCAATGATACTATTTTGGTGAAATTCAATTGTCTCAATTCCCGAGCAACTGAACCAAAAACTCGAGTTCCTTTTGGATTTCCTTGCTGATCAATGACAACTGCTGCATTGTCATCAGATCGTATTATCATTCCATTGTCTCGTTTTAGTTCTTTACACGTGCGTATAACTACGGCTCTAACTACTTCTGATTTTTCCAGGGGCATATTAGGTGCTACTTCTTTAATTATAGCAATTATAACGTCACCGATATGAGCGTATTTACGATTACTTGCCCCTAGAACTCGAATACACATTAGTTTTCGTGCTCCACTGTTGTCCGCTACATTCAAATAAGTTTGAGACTGAATCATTTTTCCTCCAAAAGATTTGTTATCTCGGCAAAAGAATAAAAAAAAAAGAGAATATCTGATCTACGAACTAGTAATCTTCTTCCGCCAGAAAGATCTCTTTCGTTCTGTATTATATGGTAGGCGAAGCAGTAATAAATTGAGTATGTATAGGCATTTTGTATGCAACGATTTGAAAAGCTGCTCTAGCTACAGTCTCTGATACTCCGCCTATTTCATAAAGTATTCGACCTGGTCTGACGACAGATACCCAATATTTGGGCGCTCCTTTCGGTTTTCCTGAACCCATACGTGTTTCAGCAGATCTCATTGTAATAGGTTTGTCCGGGAATATACGTATCCATATTTTTACGCCGCGACGGGCATAACGAGTAATTGCCCGTCGTCCTGCTTCTATCTGCCCAGATGTGATCCAAGCAGGTTCAAGTGCCTGAAGAGCAAATCTGCCAAAACAAATGCGATTGCCCCGATAAGATACTCCCTTCATTCTTCCCCTATGTTGATGACGAAATTTTGTTTTTTTTGGGTTCTAGTCGATGGTTATAGTGAGTAAGAATATTTAGAATATTTTAATTCCATCTCTACTTCAGAACCGGACATGAAAGTTTCTTCTCATCCGGCTCCTCGTGAAGAATCTATGTCAAAATTGGACAATCAATATTGATATTGTGTGTTATATATTATATATATATATATATATATATATATAGAATATATATAGTATATAGAATTGACGGAACAATTCTTTTATTTCCATCGAGATTGCCCAATAAGAATTTCACAGGCGAATATTGACTCTTCCAGTATTTGCTTCATGGGGTCGACTTATAGACTCCATTGAGATTAATTCCTTGTTGGTTTATTTCGCCATCCTATCCAATGGATGATTTAGATTCCTATATGATCTTATACAGTCACAGGTTCCATCGTTCCCATAGCTTTTAAATTAAATTGATGTTCAGGTCTTCCCTCTGCAATGGAGCCCTCATTTCATTTGTTACAGAATCAATTTCCTTAGTTTCCATCGACCCGCAGCTCTCTCTTTTTTTTTCATAAACTGAATCCATTCAATCCTGAATGAATCAGGATGATTCTTATGCTTTATCACACTGCTCTTTTGGGGTTATTTATGAACCATACAATACTGGAAGGAAGAAGATTTCATTCTTTCTTCTTCTCCTTCCCGCCTTTTTTCTTTTCTTGCATTACCGAACACCTTTCTCGCTTCACGAGAGATATAGATCTCATTTGTCTATCCCTTTGTGGAAGAAGGTCTTTCATTCATTTCATATAACTATGTAATAGATCTATCTACCTATAGTTATTAGCTTTATCTTGGCAATATAAAGTCATGAGTTGGTTTCTAATACCAGAGACCAATCCGTCCTTATTTTGAGTTCTCCATCACTCATTTCAGAAAAGAAGCAAAAGCTCGATCTCAACGAGTCGCACACTAAGCATAGCACTGTTCCAGGATGGTCAATCTAATTTCTATTTGATCTGATAGAATTGATAATTTATCATCGGTCAGATTATGGAAAGGATCAATTATTCTTCATCCTCAAAAATCCAAATTTTGATACCTAATACTCCATAAATGGTTTGAGCCGCATAATAACCATAATCAATTTTAGCTCGAATGGTCTGTAGGGGAACCCTACCTTGCTTGGTCGATTCGGCACGGGCCCTTTCTTTTCCATCGAGACGTCCTGCGATTTGGATTCGAATACCTTTTACACCTGCCTCTTTAGCCAGTTCCATAGCTTTTTGCATTGTTTTTCTGAATGGAACTCTATTCTTTATTTGTAGCGCAATATATTCCGCAAGAATATTAGGTTCTCTATAAGGTTTCGCGACTTTTTCTAGAAAAATGAAAAGTTCTCGGTGCACAGAAAGCCTATTTTGTAAAACCAAATATTGTATATCGTTTCTTAATTTTTTCATTTCTTGACGTACACCTGGCCTTTTGGTTAACAAGTTGGGAAATCCAATATAAATTTTGATATTAAACAAATCAATCTTTTTTGCAATCTCTATACGTGCAAGTCCCCCATAATTCGAGGAGCTCTTTATAAGTTGTATATAATTTTCAATGCAATTATGTATTTTTTCATCTTCTCGTAGATCTTCGGAATAATCCCTTTGTTGTGCAAACCAATGGGAACGATGATTTTGGGTGAAACCAAGTCTAAAGCCAAGTGGATTTATTTTATTTCCCATACATATTTTCCTTTTTGGTATTCTCTCAAATAATTGTATTATTCGATCTATCTGGATATTTCTTCCAATACAATAGTTATATGACAAGTGGGTTTCTGGATTTGATAACCACGTCCCCGAGCTCTAGGTTTAAATCTTTTTAAAAGAGCACCTTCATTCACTTCGGCTCTACTGACAAATAAATTGGCTTTGTTTAAACCCATATTGTGATTAGCATTTGCGGCTGCAGAAGAAATTAACTGTAATATGGGATAACATGCTCCATAAGGCATCAGTTCCAGTATCATAAGTGCTTGCCCATAGGAACGACCACGAATTTGATTAATTACTCTACGTGCTTTATGAGCAGACATACATATATGTTTAGCCCAAGCTCGTATTTCTGGACTTGGACTCTTATTTATCATTAACCTTCATCCTCCCCAATCTACAAATACTATTAACGATAAGATTTCTTATCGTTTTTCAATTTCTTATCGTTTTTTGATTTGTTATTGTTTTTTTGATTTCTTATCGTTTTTTGTCGTATGTTCCCGGAAAATTACAGTAGGCGCAAATTCCCCCAATTTGTGGTTTACCATACGATCTGTTATATAAATTGGTACATGTTCCTTTCCATTATGAACAGCAATTGTATGACCAATCATTGCGGGTACAATGGCAGATGCCCGGGACCAGGTCACTATTATCTTCTTTTCTCCCTTCTTGTTTAGATTTTCAATTTTCCTTAATAAAAAATTAGCTACAAAAGGATTTTTTCTTAGTGAACGTGTCATGGCCAATTACCTTTCTTTTGAATTACCTTTCTTTTTGTTGAAAGAAAAGATAAAATGGATTTCCAACTATTCCTACTTACGTCGACGAAGGATTGAAGCATCACTATATCTATTCCTCTTCCGACTCTTCCTTCCAAGCGCACTATAACCCCAGGGGGTCACGGGTTTTTTTCTACCAATTGGGGCTCTTCCTTCGCCACCTCCATGAGGATGGTCCACAGGATTCATAACTACTCCTCTTACTTCAGAACGCTTACCCAGCCAACGTTTTGACCCAGCTTTACCTAGAGTTCTATTGTTCGAATTGACGTTACCTACTTGTCCGATTGTTGCTGAGCAGTTTTCAGATATTAAACGAACCTCCCCAGATGGTAATCTTATTGTGGCCAATCCATCTTCTTTTGCGATCAGTTCTGCTACAGCACCCGCCGCTCTAGCTAATTGTCCCCCTTTTCTGACTTGTATTTCTACATTATGTATAGCCGTGCCCAAGGGCATATTGGTTGAAGTAGACCTTTAGTTTGTAAAAATCCCTTCCCAAACTGTACGAGCCTCTCTCAGGGCATACAGCTTTCTGGATGTACATGATATTCATGTATCAAATATCAATATAGAATCTATATTAATAGATATCTATATCCATTGATCTAGGATGAAGGACATATATTTTACGCCTTATGCCCCGATTCTCTACATCCTAGGTCTCTCTATTCCATCATCTGGCTTGTGTTCTTTCTTCATGTAGCATTCAGAATGAATGACTTTATCAAATTACGTCAATACTTGCGTATCTTCCGGATAACGTAGGAGGCATTTTAAACATTTTTTCCATCCTTCTTTCTCTTTTCTTCTTCTTTTTTTCCTTATCTGGTAAATATTCTCACTGTCCAGCTCCGAATCTGCCTCTGACCATCAAATCAAATGTGAGTAACTTGTCTTTCTATTCGTAACAAGGGTTCCTCTACCTCGTTTGTTTCTGCTTCAGACAATCCAGTCTTCTCCATATTATCATATCTCTAGAGCCAATGATTCTATATGAGTAACTATTGAACTCAATCACCCGCTGCCATTTATCCTCAGTTTCCCTTTGGGATTCATCCCATACATAAAAGTATCCTAGTTGGATCAGTGATAGATTTTTAGGTTTCGCTGTAAACCCAATCGGTTGCTTCCGATTACGTAAATTAATAATTCAAACCGCACTCAAAGGTAGGGCATTCCCCATCGATATAGGAGCTCTGGGACCGGAAAAAATAGTATCTCCAATCATGGCCCCTCTGGGATGCAAAATATATGTCTTTTCACCATCCCTGTAGTGCACGAGACAGATGTCTGCACTTCTATTAGGGTCGTATTCTATCGTTACAATTTCTCCCGAGATGTCTTTCTTATTCCGCCGAAAATCAATTTTACGATATAGACGTTTGTGACCTCCTCCTCTATGTCTTGTGGTAATAATTCCTCTGTTATTACGGCCTTTACCACAATGATGCTGTCCAGAGGTCAATTTCTTCTGTGGATGAGACTGAACTCTCTCATTGAAACCTGATAGAGATCTATTACGTGTACCTGGAGTAAAAGTTCTGTACGAACGGGTGGTCATATTATTAATTAATTGAATTGAATAAGTTTCATTCCTGCGGAAAAAGTGGAATAGAATAACCTGGTTTTAGTGTAATAATCATACGTCTAGAACGCATTCGACGCCTCATTATTCGCCCTATCTTCCCCCTCTTTTCCGGGGGTCGATAACTATTTATCGCTATTACTCTAACATTGAAGAAAAGTTCAATCCAATTTTTGATCCTTGTTTTGGTCGATCCCGAATCCACATTCAAAGTATATTGATTCTTTTCTAATAGACGAATACTTTTCTCTGTAAGTACCAGATCTAAATATTGAACCTCATCCATAAATATTTCTCCTTTCCTATCTTTTACATACTTTCCTATCTTTTACATATAAATACAAATGCCTATATCCACCCATCAATATTTATTATATTATTACTCCCCAATCAAACGGTATGAATATATCATATGTATAAGTTATACATATGATTAGGAATAAGAAGACCGGTACGGACCTAATTAATCCAATATACTTAACCTAATCTCGATAGTCTCGCTCGCTGTTTGATATTCTTCTGTCTAAAAGTTTCTTTCAAGGAAAGTGAAAAAAAAAGATATGTGCATCATGCATCCAGCAGGAATTGAACCCGTGACTTCCCCATTATGAGTTGGGCGCTTTGACCATTCAGCCTTAGATGCTCAATATGAACCAATTCAGTCAATAATATGATGACTAGGAATAGAATAATGCTTCCTAGGATTTTAACCTAGGACTCAGTACTTTAATACTTACGTTCTACCATTAAAATGGAATTCAGAGCGCTTTCTCAGATCTCAATCTGGTTTTTTTTGGAGGAGAGAGGAGAATATTCACAAAATTAATAAGAAGAATCTTTTGAGTGTAAAACTTTTTAGTGTTTGGATTATAAATCCACGGTATTTTGGTCATGAAAAAGAGGTACTAGTAAGTCTGAATGAAATAGTACCCATATTTCATTTCTGGGGAAGAATTGAAGATGAGTATATACTAGAGATCATTTGGAATGATCTCAAAGAGACCTCTTCTGTGACCTTAAAATAGATCTATCTTATTACAAATCTCTATTCGTAAGAATCAGAGATTCAATGAAGCAAATAGGTTTTTAGCAAAAAAAATTAGGCTCTTCAAGAAGAGAAGAGGATTTATTACGGATAAAGATGTTCTTATTATAATGGTAACAGAATTCACCAATGAATTCTAGACTTGGTGGATTCTGTAGATATGGATAAATACATTAAATTTCTAATAAATTTACTAAATCTCTAGTTTTTCCATCTCAGTCTACCCAAATTTACTTTTTTCCAATTCTCTGGAAATCGAATGAAGAATTGATCAACTCATCGGACCGGGACTGACGGGGCTCGAACCCGCAACTTCCGTCTTGACAGGGCGGTACTCTAACCAATTGAACTACAATCCCAATAGGGACAAAGTCCACCTATTAATCAGTAATAGCATGTTACTAGTGGATCAACAAAACATTTGATCTCTCACTTTTCTCTCTTCTGAAGTAACTGCTCGTTCTATTCTGTATATTTATAATATATCTATATCTATATAGATATATATAGATATATCGGGGGTTCTATAACTAATTACCTTTTCACCAATGTCAGAAATTGACATAAAAATTACCGATGGATCATGTTGATATTAGGTAGAGCTGGATTTATGTTAGCATGGACTTGACATAAAGTCAACTTGACATAAATTTATAAAAAATTTAAAATGATTAATGATTAGGGTTCTTTTAGATTTTGATCATGTTGATATTGGATTGAGCTGGATTTATGTTAGCATGGACTTGACATAAAGTCAACTTGACAAAAATTTATAAAAAGTTTAAAATAAATAACTAAGGTTCTTTTAGAAAGATTATACTATCCCTCTTTCCCTTTTCTTTTATCTTGTACCATGATGGTACGGATAAAGGTAATTTTATTACCTCTATGTTATAGAGGAGGTTCCAATAATGCAAAAAACATTAATCAACACATTTGTGACATTTGTGACGTTTACATCCGCGTGGCTACAGACATATAATTGTGTTTTGTTGTTTGGGGTATTTTACGGGTTTCTTTCTACATTACCGCTTAGTTTCCCTCAAATATACTTCACGAGGTCATTTCTTTTGGAACACGACGAAAGAAAAAGAAGCGAGTTCCAGAGGAAATATCTTGGACAAAAAAATAGCTTGCGCTTGCGCGAAAGCCAAGTAATTTTCAGTGGTTCTCTTCTCGGGCAGGCAGTAGTCTTTTTATCCATTTATTGCGCTCCTATCTATGGAGCGTTTTTAAAACCTCACACGATGATTTTTATCACTATACCAATCGTGTACGTCATTATCTATAAGTGTATAGAGGATCGATCTCCTAATCGTATAAGTTTATTATTAATCGGAATAGTTCTTCAATTATTGAATCTCACATTATTTTTTTCAGACTCTGTCTTTACAAGATTAATCAATTTATTATGGTTTAGATACACCGAGAATTTCGTATTTCTCATAAGTCTTTTCGTTGGTTGGTTAAGTGGACAGATTTTCTTCATAAAGTTGGCAAAATTTTTTTGCTTGCGCATAGAACGTGATTCATCATTATTGGGAAGCAAATATACCGCATCAAAAAAATATATAAGAGAAACTTTCAAGATTCTTTTCTTTGGGTACTTTTTTCTATTTTGTTTTGGTGGGAACACTCCAAATCCTATATTCTCTAAAAGGTTCAACGAAGAAATTTTTGAAAAAGACGTACTCATACAACCTTTTGAATTGGTTGAAGAAGCCATTCAAGAATTGGGGGGGGAAACACAAGGGGGGAACAAAAGAGCAAGATTATTGGCAAAATATAATGCCAAAAAAACTTCTAAAAAAACTTCCACTTGGAAAGAAAACAAAAAAAATAAAAAAACCAGTATCTTGACGATGTACAGTGAAGATGCAATCGATGCCAAAACGTCCGAATTAGACGAAGAAGAAGAAGACAGAAATGACGACGAAGAAAGCAAACCCTACAGTGCTGAGTTTGTCATATCCCCATGGATTGGAAAAACGTGGCCCAATCTGTTTTATGATTATCGCAGATGGAATTGGCCATTCGAATATATTCAGGTAGACCCTGAATGTCCTGTTCAGGGTGATTTTTTTGGCCCTATCAAGACAGAGGTATCTGATTATTTTTTTGATACTTGCATCAGCGATGGAAGAGAGCGACTTTCTTACACATCCACCCCGGGCAGATTTTTATCTGCCGAAATGATTCGCCAAAAATTGGCGTTTTTCGTCAGGCGTTCAGGATCAGTTTCAGGATCAGAAATTTATTCTTCTAATCAAGATCAATTTTCTAAATGGATTGTGGCAAAAAAAATAAGAAGGGATTACTTAGGCAGAGAGCTCGAACACCGAGTAAAAGCTCTAAGCAAAGGATCCCCTATTCTAGATGTGATAGACAAAAGAGTTAAATTCTGCACGGAAAGTGGAATGTGCCTTCCTGAAATAGAAGATCCTTTCCTAAGTGGGCCTTTTCGGGGAATAATGCAGCAATTGAGATCCGCATGGATCCCTTTATGTATATCTAAGAAGATATTACTACCACCTACACCTTTATCTTTTGAGGATAAATTAGCTCAAGAGATATCTAAAGAGCTTCAGAAAAAGAAGGATAGATTAGCTCAAGAGATGGCTGAACAGCTTCAGAAAAGGGCTTCTGCTCCAAAAGAAGAAGAGACAGAATTTACTTATAAAGAAGAAGAAGAGACAGAATTTACTTATAAAGAAGAAGAAGAGACAGAATTTACTTATAAAGAAGAAGAAGAGACAGAACTTCCTTCTAAAGAAGAAGAAGAGACAGAATTTACTTATAAAGAAGAAGAAGAGACAGAACTTCCTTCTAAAGAAGAAGAAGAGACAGAATTTACTTATAAAGAAGAAGAAGAGACAGAATTTACTTATAAAGAAGAAGAAGAGACAGAACTTCCTTCTAAAGAAGAAGAAGAGACAGAATTTACTTCTAAAGAAGAAGAAGAGACAGAACTTCCTTCTAAAGAAGAAGAAGAAGAAGAAGAAGAAGAAGAAGAAGAGACGGAGCTCCCTAATACGAGGAGGATACTTATTACTGAAATGGAATTTACTCCTGAGGAATTCACTAAGTTGCTTAAAAAATTTACTACTAAGCAACTTAAAAAACTTTCTATTGAGGAACTCACCACTATACTAGGATCTCTGAAGAAAGAAAAGGAACTTAAAGACAGAATGCCAAAATGTATTGAAGCAATAGAAGTGTCTTCTGTTTTTAATTTTTTCACGAAGAAACTAAATAAATTTATGTGTTCCTTTTATTCGGTTGGCTTAACCCCCTCAGATCGGTTGTTCCACGAGGTATCTGAGATTGAGATGGTATCGAACTCAATAATTGATGAGTTCGCCTTATTTTTTAAAAAGGAAACACAGAACGAGGATGTCATTGGTAAGCTCAGAGAGGAGCACCGTTCATGGAACGAGGTCTTTCCTAGGCTGATGAATAGGTTCTTTTTCTTCATTGATAAGAGGTTATGGTCCCTCTTCGAATCAGAGAAGAACGAACAGATCTCTGATCAAAAAGAGGACGAGGATTTTGAAAAAGAGAGCTCTGCTCATATTTTATTCTTTCCAGAAAATAAAAAAGTGAAATCTATTTTAAAAAGGTGGCTCCCTCTATTCGATCTACTTCAAAGAAGAAAGGTCGGAGAAAAGCTGGAAAATTTGGTTATTTCTAAAGGAAAAACTGAAAAGGCCTTAGATCTTAATATTTATGCTCTTTTCAAGAAAATTTTTTTGAACGAATTGAAACTTTCAGAGATTAAGAGAGATGCGCCTTTTTGGGGTACCAACCTTAGTCATGGCTTATATGATGATTATGGCGAGGAAGGTGACTTCGACATTGCTGCACCAGAAGTTCGAAGTGCATTAATTCTGGATGACGGGAGAGAAGACGACCTAGTAAGTTGGATCTGGGAGACAGATGATGATCGAGACATGGTCAAAGGAGCCATACGTGCTCAAAGACGTAACCTTAACTCATGGATGTTAATGGACACACAGGTCCGTTCCTCTTTCTTTGTGAGATACTCCGAAATGAAAGTAAAAAGCGAAGAAATAAGAAGAAAAAGCAAAAAAAAAGAAAAAATAAAAGGAAAGTTTTATGCAAAAGCGAATTGGGAAAAACATTCTCGTCGTCGTTTTCGTGATATGTATAAACTATCTTTCACTAAAGCAGAAGACAATCGCCTTGAGGAATTGACTTGGATGGACGAGGATTTCATCCAATTTGCAAGAAGTTTGAGCTTGGTGACTATGATGTATATCAGAAAATATTTCATAATACCCTTGTTCATAATAACGAAAAATATTGTTCGTCCATTATTATTTCAATTCCCCGAATGGAAAGAAGATTGGGAGGATTGGGGTAGAGAAACGTATGTCATATGCGATTATGACGGTTCTGAATATTCAGAAACAGAATACCCAGAAGACTTTTGGGAAATTGGAATTCAAATAAGGATTCTATCTCCCTTTCGCTTTAGACCTTGGCGTGAAGGGGGGCACTCTGAAGGAGATACTGGTTATTTAGCGATGAATCCCATCGTGTTAACTGAAAAACCTTTTTCTGACGCGGTTGATACTGAAAACCAGAAAAAAGAGGATATGTTCCAAGTCCTTTCGGAAGAATTCTTGGGACCTATTAGAAAATTCTGGGGACCTCGTATCCAAGAATTGATAAGACGTATCAAAGAATTGATACGACCAGTAATAAAAGTTATCAAAGCATTGATAATACGTGTCAAAGAATTGACAATACGGTTGAGAGAACGTATTAAACTTTTGATAATAAAGATAAAAATCAGAACATTGGTAAAACGTATCAAAGAATGGATACAGCTTTTTATAAAACTTATCAAAGAATTAATAAGCCGTATCAAAGAATTTATACGGCTTTCTAGAGAACGTATCAAAGAATTGATAAGACTAGTGACGGAAAGGATAAAATGGTTGAAAAAATCTGAACTTCGACCAGATAATAGAAGTACAGAAAATATTCAAATGAATGATCGGATCCCTTCTCAATTACAGATTAAGACTAAGCCAAAAATTGAGGATCATTTTATAATTGAAACTCAACTAAATGTTAATGGAAAAGAAAGGAATGATGAGATCAAACAGATTACTGAAAAGTATCTGTTGAACTTAGAGATTCACACCAATTTGAAGAAGAAAATTGATCAATATTCTTATGATATAGGATCCGGATCGAAAAATAAATTGGTTGAAAAGAAAATTCAGGAAATAACCGCCCGAAAGAAAAGCATTCGATTCCATATCAATAGGAAGTTGCGTTATTTCAAGAAGCTTTTTCTTAGAGGAAAACTTATTGTTATTCATCTTAAACTAAGTGTTATTCATCTCATCGATTCAATTTTAGAATTTTTAAATCTCTTAAAGAATAAAATTGCAGCAATTCTAAAGAATAATTCAAGTAAAAATTCAATTACCGAAAAAATACAAGATTTAAAAACTGGTCCCGATCGAATTGGAATTTCCCAAGCAAATGATTCAAATAAAAATTCAATTACTGGGGAAATACAAGATTTAAAAATTGGTCCTGATAGAATTTCTCAAGCTTATGTATTTCACAAGATGTGGCAAATAAGAGCAATGAACAAATCCTATGCCAAGGACTTACTAGAATCCAAAACATCATTTCCTTTAATCAAAAAGAATATTAAAGAATTATTAAATATACAAGGAATATTGGATTCTAAAGAACCACAAGATTTAAGGGCAAATAATTGGAAACAATGGTTAAAATATTGTTATGGGTACAAGGTAGCAAAACCAAAAGCTTCTCTATTCTCACAGATATGGTCTAGAATAGCACCACAGAAACGGAAAAATAGAATAAACAACCAATGCAGGAGTAAGAGCGAATTTGAAGCTTTTCTAGGAATGCTCCATAAATGGAATAAACGTTACAGATATGATCTATTAGCCTATAATTATCTGAATCCCAAGAAGGAGGATATTCACGGACCCGTGGTACAAGATATGGTAGTACGAGATATACCAGATCATCCTAATACCAATAAAAAAACTCGGAAGAGCGTTGGGCCCAATATCTGGACATTGGATAAAAGTGATTTAAAATTGGCTAAAATAGAATGGGCTAAAATAGAATTGGCTAAAAAAGAGGCGGCTAAAAAAAGGGAATTGGCTAAAAAAGAGGCGGCTAAAAAAGGGGCTAAAACAGAATTGGATAAAACAGAATTGGATAAAACAGAAGATAAAACAGAAGATAAAACAGAAGATAAAACAGAAGATAAAACAGAATTGGATAAAACAGAAGATAAAACAGAATTGGATAAAACAGAAGATAAAACAGAATTGGATAAAACAGAATTGGATAAAACAGAATTGGATAAAACAGAGGATAAAGCAGAGGATAAAACAGAGGATAAAACAGAGGATAAAGCAGAGGATAAAACAGAGGATAAAGCAGAGGATAAAACAGAGGATAAAACAGAGGATAAAACAGAGGATAAAACAGAGGATAAAAAAGAGGGTAAAGGTGATGATGAAAGTGAAACGAATCAATCCAATGAAAGTAAAACGGATATAAAATCCGATGGAAGTAAAACGGATTCCAATAAAAGTGAAACGGATGAGAGTCTGCTGATTGAATTTTTAGATGGTTACGGATTCTTAAAACCCTATTGGTTTTTTCCAATATTCGCAGAAAATCTAGAACTTTCGCAGGTAATTCAAATTATTCGTTCCGAGCTTGCTCCCCTTATTGAGTATTGTCAAATGTATTTGCCTATGGATCAATATTTATACGATCTCAACGCATATTACTCCGAATTATGTAAAGAGAAGGCGAAGCAAGTGAAAAATCACGATAAGATAAACAATATCAGACGCCATTTACATAGACTAAATGTTTCTTTAGAGCGGCTGGGCCCCCCCGCAGGGAATTTTATCAAAAAAGCTTATGAGAAATCCGATATCAAATTACCGTGGTTCAAACCAGATGTTTCTCTTTATTTGAGAGTGGAAACTTCTAGGATTTCTGAAAAGCTCCTAGAAGACGAAATAAAACCACCAACTCCAGAGACTGAAAAAACTCCAGAAGAAAATGAAGCAACTCCAGAAATTAAAACCCAATTGATAAGAGAGGAGATTAACAAGATAAGAGAGGAGGGGGATTTAAAACGACCAAAAAAAGCAAAAAGTGAGATTAAAGGAGAGTGGAAAGCTTCTTTTGCAGTGTCTCTAATAGATTATCTACGTAAAGAAGACAATGATGTTTTTATTCCTTTGGATGAAGTAGAAAAAAAGAATATTCTAACAGAAGAGATGATAGAGTATAAAGAAGAACTCGCAAGGGCCATCGATGGTTACCGTCGTATTTGTACGAAAAGGCATGGTATGTCTGAATTGGAATTTTGGAAGCTTGCACTTTGGAAAAATTTAAACCATTTGATGAATGAAGTAGCAGAGCTAAAAAAATTTCCTATGATACAACTGAACAAAGGTAAAGCTTTCCAAATCGTGTTTGCGGAGCTGCAAAAAGCAATAAAAAAACAACCAGAAAAACAGGGTAACGAAGAGAAAAGGGATGATAATGAGAAAAATGCATACGATGAGGTGAGGTTTCAATTGAAACCTGAATGGGAAAAAGGGAATAATAAAAATGTATGGACAAAGGATAATAGGGCTGATGCTAAAATGAGCACTGAATTTATTAGTAGAAATGGCGGGGTAGATTCGGTGAAGGAAGAATTGTGGTTTCTTCCTCAATATGAGTATATCCTAAATACAATGGAATTTATACTTTTTTCAAAAAAGAAAAAAAAATCGGATAAATCTAAATCGGATAAATCTAAATCTGATGAATCTAAATCTAATAAAGCTACAAATACTGAAGATGAAAAAGTTAATGAAAAGAAACAAAAAGAAGTTTCAACAAGGGTGATACGTCAACTACAGAAAATTTGTAACAGAAATGACGCCACTGACGTTGTGACATTTCTGCATAAATTTTACTCAAAAGAGTACCCGAAAATACTAGAACAAGAACAACACCTAATAGAACAAGAGCAGATAGACGAGTATGCGGCGGGTTGTTTTACAACCAATGATCGCCCTAGCTATTGGGCATTATTAGGGTGCTATGACGACCGATCCCTAGTCGATCAAATGTTGTTCAATATGTGGTTGGACCCTCTTGTTTGTCTCTCTGTGGTATTTAAAGGTAAAGACACTCGGGTGTTTAAATTAAACAATAGATCTAGGGAAGGACTATATGTAGATCTTTCTGACAGATCTGTGCGACGCATTCTGAATGAAAAAATTTCAAGTTCCCTCATTTTCGAAGATATTTTGCTTCCAAGACGTCGTAGAGAATTTCGAATTCTGAATCGCTTGAATCTGGAAAACAATCTAGGTGAAAGTACAGAATTTTCTAATAGTAAAGAACACATACAGAATGACGAAGAACTCGTGGAAAAAGACCCACATCTTAGCATAGATACAACACAAAAAATGAAACGTTTTCTTTGGCCTCGTTATCGCGTAGAGGATCTTATTTGCATGAATAGATTCTGGTGGAATAGACATAATAGGGGTCAATCTTTTCTGAAAGTACGTATGTATCCCAAAATAGATCATTGGGATAGTTGGGAGAATCTCCTATTTATGATTACAGATTACATAAAAAAATTCTTATTTCTGATGTATTCTGTAATCAAGAAAACTCATCTTTTATCCTGATCCTCCTTGTAAAGCTGAAAAATGTTGTAAAGTAGAACATTCTTCTACTTTACAACAAGATCAAAAAAACCTAGGTTGGAAATTTAGGTTTTTTTGATGTATATATTTTGATATTACATATCATATCATTGTGACAATTTGAGTTAGCTACGGGGGGATCTCGTAAAAATCACTAATGACACTTTAGTGTAGCTAGCCCGATGGAGTTTAGGTGTTACATCGGTGTACCTAATCCGATGGGGTTTGAGGTCTACCCAACGGCAATGGTGTAACCTTATCCAGATGGATATCTTATTTGCCAGAAGATATGAGGTTATCTTTTCCCGTGGGTCTAAATTGGATCAACAGTTAGACCCAATACTGGGCACCCTTTGGGGAACTCTAGATTTATCATAGTATTTTCTTAGTTGCGTTCGCCTAATAAGATAAAAATAGGATCTATCAACTGTATAGAGAACTGGCTCAACTGTGTATAAAACTTAAGTTTTTAAGTTTTTAAGGTGTAATCCACGCCTTCGTACGCAAATTATTCGAGGGGATCTTCGAATACTTCTTTGAGACCACTGTTTAATAAACACTGGCGGTAGATTTCTTCGTCGCTTTTTTTTCCTTTCGTAGATCATCCTCATCTATGAAGACTTCTTCATTTATTTTTTACTCTGAATTTTTTGATAATGATTTATGAGTAAATAAAATGTTGGAACCGATCTATTTCATTTTCTCCATATGAAATACAAATAGATTCCATCTATTTGTATTTCACTATCGATCCAATACAAAAGCCCTGTTTCTTTCTACGAGATAGATAGAAATAATCTATCTTTCATAGAAACCTTCGGAACGAATCAGAATATATAGACCATGAACAAAAATGAATGGATCTCATTATTTTTTCTGACTATAAATAAATCTCATTGGACTTGGAGGAAATTCGTTTTTATGATAAATAATTTATCCATTCGTTCATCTTTGGTTACTAAGGAACAGAGAGGATCTGTTGAATCTCAGGTATGTTATTTAACCAATCGAATTCTAAGACTTACCCGGCATTTGCAACTGCACAGAAAAGACTATTCATCACAAAGAGGTTTGTGGAAAATTGTGGGTAAACGTAAGCGACTTCTGGTTTATCTGTCCAAAAGAGATAGACTTCGTTACGATAATTTAATTGGTCAATTAGGTATTCGTGGACTAAAAACACGTTAATTTTGAACGAAGTTTTAAAATAAAAATTTGGTTTATAAAATTTCCTGACTAATAAGTCATTCTTTTGTTCTAATCAATTTATAAAACAAACCGGAGGAGAGTTATGATCATGCTTGCTACGGAGAAAGACCCCATGATGGTCAGTATGGGTCCTCATCATCCATCAATGCATGGTGTTCTTCGACTTATTGTTACTCTGGATGGTGAAGATGTTATTGACTGTGAACCTATATTAGGTTATTTACATAGAGGGATGGAGAAAATTGCTGAGAACCGAACAATTGTCCAATATCTCCCCTATGTAACACGATGGGATTATTTAGCTACTATGTTCACAGAGGCAATAACGGTAAATGCGCCAGAGAGATTGGAAAATATTCAAGTACCTAAAAGGGCTAGCTATATCAGAGTGATTATGCTAGAGTTGAGTCGTATAGCTTCTCATTTGTTATGGCTTGGACCTTTCATGGCTGATATTGGTGCACAGACTCCTTTCTTTTATATTTTCAGAGAGAGGGAAATGATATATGATTTATTTGAAGCTGCCACGGGTATGCGAATGATGCATAATTATTTCCGTATCGGAGGAGTAGCTGTAGATTTACCCTACGGTTGGATAGAAAAATGCTTAGATTTTTGCACTTATTTCTTACCAAAAGTGGCTGAATATGAAAGACTTATTACACACAATCCTATATTTTTGAAACGAGTTGAGGGAGTAGGCATTATTGGTAGAGAAGAAGCAATAGATTGGAGTTTATCAGGACCCATGTTACGAGCTTCCGGAATCCAATGGGATCTTCGTAAAGTGGATCATTATGAATGTTACGATGAATTTGATTGGGAGATCCAATGGCAAAAAGAAGGAGATTCATTAGCTCGTTATTTGGTACGAATCGGGGAAATGAAAGAATCTCTAAAAATCATTAGGCAGGCTCTAGAAGTAATTCCGGGGGGACCCTATGAGAATTTAGAGGTTCGACGTCTCAATAAGGGAAAAGATTCGCAATGGAACGATTTTGAATCTCGATTTATTAGTAAAAAAGCTTCCCCTACTTTTGAGTTATCAAAACAAGAACATTATGTGAGAGTAGAAGCTCCCAAAGGAGAATTAGGAATTTTTCTAATAGGAGATGATAGCATTTTTCCATGGAGATGGAAAATACGCCCACCTGGTTTTATTAATTTGCAGATTCCTCCTGCACTGGTTAAAAAGATGAAATTGGCCGATATCATGACGATTTTGGGTAGTATAGATATCATTATGGGAGAGGTTGATCGTTGAAATGGTGATTAATATAGTGGATCCCGAAGAACAAGCAATCAATTTCTCTTCTCGATTGGGATTTTCAAAGGAAATCTCTAGTCTTATATGGATTTTAATTGACATTATTACTCTTCTATTAGGAATTACGATAGGATTATTAGTTCTTGTATGGCTCGAAAGAAAAATATCTGCGGGAATACAACAGCGTATTGGACCTGAATATGCTGGTCCTTTGGGAATTATTCAAGCTTTGACAGATGGGATCAAACTACTTCTGAAAGAAGATATTCTTCCATCTAGGGGAGATTTTTGGTTATTTAGTATTGGACCAGTTGTAGTGGTCATACCTATTTTTTTAAGTTATATAGTAATTCCCTTTGGCCGCCACATCGTTCTACTTGATCTTAGTATAGGTGTTTTTTTTTGGATTGCCATTTCAAGTATTGCTCCCCTTGGGCTGCTTATAGCAGGATATGGATCAAATAATAAATATTCTTTTTCAGGTGGTCTCCGAGCCGCTGCTCAATCTATTAGTTACGAAATTCCTTTAGCTTTATGTGTGTTATCTATATCTCTACGTGTGATCCGTTGGAATATGAGCTCGATTTTACCCTCTTTCTAGAAGAAAGAAGGAAAAAACAAGTGAATGGGATGAATATGGATTTTTCATTCCGATCAAAAAACTAGATGGTCATATGGGTGAGATCAAACAGTTTATGAATCCGCAGTAAGATGATTGAGTCCCATTCCCCATGTACAAGAGTGAAAGCATGCACAATCAGTGAAAACTGTGTACCCCAGTTCATATATTAGTCATTGGGGCCCAACAGCGGGGAGGCAAAAGAAAAAATGTATGAAGTTACTATCATACATGCAAAAAATGAGCAAAGGTAGGTGGTGAGAAATACCAAGATATAAAAAAGATTAGTGAAAAAGATCAACCTCTTTCCAGATCAGAGATGTTTCCATCAAAAAGGGATGACAATAAGGACTTGTCATTGGTAGGGATGATCAAGCAGTACTTCCCCAGAACCCCGATCTAGAGTATGTTTCTATCTACTGGAAAAAAGAATGACTATCCAGAACGAAGTAATCCTTTACACAGTTCCCCCTCTCCCACAAAAAAATAGTGAAGGTTGAGATAGGTTCAAAAGCTCCTAATATTGAAGCAGACAGAATCTCATTGGTCCAATTTATGAACATTCTGATGCTTTTTTTTTTATTTTTCATATTGTTCTTTTTATTTTTTCAATGGCCATTGAGAAGCCGTATGAAGCGAAAGTTTCACGTACGGTTTTGGAATAGAGAGGGGAACCGTGATGTTCCCATCGACTAGAATTATCCAACAGTTCAAGTACAATTGACATAGTTGAAGCACAGTCCAGATATGGTTTTCTAGGATGGAATTTGTGGCGTCAACCCATAGGGTTTCTAGCTTTCTTCATCTCGTCTTTAGCAGAATGTGAGAGATTGCCCTTTGATCTACCAGAAGCAGAAGAAGAATTGGTAGCGGGTTATCAAACTGAATATTCGGGTATTAAATTTGGTTTCTTCTACGTCGCTTCTTACTTAAATCTATTAGCTTCTTCATTCTTTGTAACAATTCTTTACTTGGGCGGATGGAACTTTTCAATTCCATTCATACCAATTCTGGAACATTTTGAATGGGATTCTATTTCTGGAATTAGCGAGGTATTTAATATAACGATGGGGATCCTTATTCTATTAGCTAAAGCTTATCTGTTTTTATTTCTTTCTATCACGGCAAGGTGGACCTTGCCTAGGATAAGAATGGATCAATTATTGGATCTTGGTTGGAAATTCCTTTTACCTATTGCTTTGGGCAATCTATTACTCACAGCTTCTTTCCAACTTATTCTATTGTGACCAAATATTTATTCTTCGTGAAGAGGTTCTGCAATAATATCTAAAATTGATAGATCAAGTCTATGAAGAGAAAGAATTCTCTAGGAAATGATTATTTAAGGAGATTTGCCGCATGTTCTCCACGGTGACTGGTTTTATAAATTATAGTCAACAAGCGCTACAGGCTGCGAGATACATTGGTCAAGGTTTTATGGTTACCTTATATCACATGAATCGTTTACCTATTACTATTCAATATCCCTATGACAAATTGATCCCATCAGAACGATTTCGTGGACGGATACATTTTGAATTTGATAAATGTATTGCTTGTGAAGTATGCGTCCGTGTGTGCCCGATCAATCTACCCGTTGTTGATTGGAAATTCGGAAGAGATATTGGAAAAAAACGATTGGAAAATTATAGTATTGATTTTGGAATTTGTATCTTTTGTGGGAATTGTGTTGAGTATTGCCCCACAAATTGTCTGTCAATGACAGAAGAATATGAACTTTCGACCTATGATCGTCATGAATTAAATTATGATCATATTGCTTTAGGACGTTTACCAATATCGGTGATTGAAGATTTAACAATTCGAGCAATTCCCAGTTCCACTTATTTGTCTGAAGGAACTCTGGACAAATATTCTGATTCAATCACTTCTACCAATTATTCAGATTGAGTTCCGATAAAAGAGGACTGATGAATAAATCAGATACCTTTTTTTGGATGAATCGGGAATTCAGAATCCTATTGAAAATTCCATTAAGAGTGGAACATTTATGATTGATCGGAATCTATTATTGACCAATAGAATAATGAATCAGTGCCCATATTGAATTAAATATCTGAAGTACAAATATTTATATCCAGTATACCAAATAGGTAAATGAGGTAACTTTTTTGTTTAGTGAATGGGATCATGAAGAATAATATTAGAACTTATCGTGCACATAATGAATCGACCTGAACTGGTATATGATATTATTTTGGCCCCTCTAACGCTAGGTCTCATATTAGGAGGTCTAGGAGTAGTATTACTTACTAATCTAATTTATTCCGCCCTTTCATTGGGACTAGTTCTTGTTTGTATATCCCTATTGTATATTCTATTGAACGCGGATTTTGTAGCTGCTGCACAAATACTGATCTACATAGGAGCTGTCAATATTTTGATCGTATTCGCCGTGATGTTGATTAATAACCATAAATATTTAAATTCTGCCCCCCCCTGGACCATCGGAGATAGCATCACTTCAATAGTTTGTACGAGTCTTTTTTGTTCATTAATTACTATTATCCTGAACATATCATGGTTCGGGATATCTCTGACTAACAAATCAGATCAAATTTTGGAACGAGACTTAACAAACAATGTTCAACGTATTGGGGCTCATTTATCCACTGATTTTTTCCTCCCATTCGAACTTATTTCTATAATTCTTCTAGTTGCTCTAATAGGAGCAATTACTATAGCTCGCCTAGAAGACACAGTTTGAATAAAAAGTTGCAAATGAACGTTCTCGTGCGTGTTATTAGGATAAGTAGGATCTTTGATCTTCTAGATCATGGAGGAATCCTTTCATTCATTAGATAATGGAAAATAACCAACTTGATAAAACTTTTGTTTGTATCTGAAGAGGCCGAGATATGAGGAGTTAATCTATTATGCTCGAGCATGCGCTTATTTTAGGTGCTTATTTATTATCTATTGGCATTTATGGGCTAGTAACAAGTCGGAACATGGTTAGAGCACTTATGTGTCTTGAGCTAATACTGAATGCGGTTAATTTAAATCTAGTAACATTCCCAGATTCTTTTGATAATAGGCAAGTAAAGGGGGACATCTTCTCGATCTTTGTTACAGCTATTGCAGCCGCTGAAGCAGCTATTGGATTAGCTATTGTTCTGGCAATATATCGTAACAGAAAATCAACTCGTATTGATCAATTTAATTTGTCAAAATGGTAATAGAATCTATAATATTTCCAGATTTTCAATCAGTCTATCTACCCCGATTCAAATAGATAATAGGTCTATCTATCTAAGAGATAAATCTAGATATATCTCTTATCTGTATGTGATAAAGATTGATATAGTATTACGATCAATCAAGAACATGATTCATATTGAACTCATTATAATCACCTGCCCAACACGATTGGGCCAGATTTGGTTAAATCTGGAGAGATGAAACTGATATAAATTTATTTGTCTTATTGAACAGATGGAATCTGAATATATCCATTATATCACTGATAGCACAATTATTGATTTGTTTTATATTCATAATATCTCGTTATTGGCCATCGTTTCGTTATTGGCCATATATTAATTAGAAGATCTTATCAAATTGATACCTTTTTACATACTAACTAATGGGAGTTCTTAGATCCAATGGCACATTCAGTCAAAATTTATGATACATGTATCGGTTGTACCCAGTGTGTACGAGCTTGTCCCACGGATGTATTGGAAATGATACCTTGGGAAGGATGTAAAGCTAAGCAAATTGCTTCTGCTCCAAGAACAGAAGACTGCGTAGGTTGTAAGAGGTGTGAATCCGCTTGTCCAACGGATTTCTTAAGTGTACGCGTTTATTTATGGCATGAAACAACTCGCAGTATGGGTCTAGCTTACTGATCTATATGCACAACCAAAATGGTTAGATCCATCCCATACCAATTTTTAATTCTCCTTTTTTTCTTTCATTGATCAAAACCCATACTCGACCCAAGATCTCGAGCATGGGTTTTGATATCGAAAGTCTCTTTGCTTTCCATTATGAGCAATTTACCTTGGTTAACAATAATTGTTATTTTGCCCATATCTGCGGGTTTCTTAATCCCATTATTTCCCCATAGAGGGAATAAGATGATTCGATGGTATACTCTAGGTATTTGCTTATTAGAGCTCCTTTTAATCACCTATACATTCCGTTATCATTTCCATTTTGATAATTCATTAATCCAATTGGAAGAGGATTCTAACTGGATAGATCTTATTCATTTTCATTGGAGACTGGGAATTGACGGACTTTCCATTGGACTTATTTCATTGACGGGATTTGTTACTACTTTAGCTACTTTAGCTGCTTGGCCAGTTACTCGAAATCCGCGATTGTTGCATTTCTTGATGTTGGCAATGTACAGTGGCCAATTAGGATTATTTGCTTCCCGAGATATTCTACTTTTCTTTCTCATGTGGGAGTTGGAACTAATTCCTGTTTACCTACTTCTATCCATGTGGGGGGGAAAAAGACGTTTATATTCGGCTACAAAATTCCTTTTGTACACTGCGGGTGGTTCTATTTTTATCTTAATGGGAGCTTTAAGTATGGGTCTCTATGGATCTGATGGACCCACATTCGATTTAGAAATATTAGCTAATAAATATTATCCAATAACACTCGAAATAGTATTCTATTTAGGGTTCTTTATCGCTTATGCCATCAAATTGCCAATCTTTCCTTTACATACCTGGTTACCAGATACTCATGGAGAAGCGCATTATAGTACATGTATGCTTTTGGCCGGAGTTCTATTGAAAATGGGGGGATATGGATTGATCCGAATCAATATGGAATTGCTACCTCATGCTCATTCTCTATTTTCGCCGTGGTTGGTAGTAATAGGAGCGGTTCAAATTGTCTATGCAGCTCTAACTTCTATGGGTCAACGTAATTTGAAAAGGAGGATAGCCTATTCATCAATATCTCATATGGGTTTTGTAATTCTAGGAATTGGTTCTATGACAGATACAGGTCTCAAGGGAGCCATTTTGCAAATGATTTCTCATGGATTAATTGGTGCTGCACTTTTTTTCTTGGTAGGAACAAGTTATGATAGGATACGTACTCTTTTCCTTGACGAAATGGGAGGAATCGCTATACCAATACCTAAAATATTCACTATGTTCAGTAGCTTTTCAATGGCTTCTCTCGCATTGCCAGGAATGAGTGGTTTTGTAGCAGAATCTATGATATTTTTAGGAATAATTACCAGTAATAAATATTCTTCAATTTTTCGAATTATTATTACTGTAATAGCGTCAATTGGAATGATATTAACTCCCATTTATTTGTTATCTATGTTACGCCGAATGTTCTACGGATATAAGGTTTTGGATGTCCCGAACCCTTATTTCACGGATTCTGGACCACGCGAAATTTTTATTTTGATATGTTTATTTATACCAATAATAGGTATTGGTCTTTACCCCGATCTAGTTCTATTTTTATACAATGATAAGGTAGAAGCTATTTTAGCTCGATCTTTTTATGAATAGTCAAATTTTTCTTCCAGATGATTTGTTAGGTATCTAGTAGGTCCAGATATCTTCTTTTCTTTACGAGATATTAATAGAATTAAATAGAAATAATTTATATTTCTATAGAATAAAATAGAAAGTTCAAGTTATTTCAAGTAGTGATTCTAGAATCGTAGAATCACTACTTGAAATAACTTGGACGAACTAACTATTTATCTCACTTAGCAATAAAAAATAAATAAATAACTGTATTGAGTCTATCCTGTGGGAATTCATTCCATCCATTTATGGTTCTATGCTAAATCAACCATCCATAGCTGTGTAAACCTATTCCTAAAAGGTCAACCCCCAAATAACAGATCCAAACTAGAAAAAATCCTAGAGAAGCCACAATTGCCGGTTTCTCACCTTGCCAACCCCTATTGATTCTAGTATGTAGATAAATTGCAAATATGGTCCAAGTAATTAATGCCCAGGTTTCTTTTGGATCCCAGCTCCAATAAGATCCCCATGCTTCATTGGCCCATACTGCTCCAGAAAGAATACCTATAGTTAAAAGAGAAAACCCTAGACCAATGGCACTATAACTCCATTGATCTAATTGGCTTATCAATTGACATTTACGAGAATTTGTGAATGAAAAACAAAAAGTGTCTTGCAAATCATTTTTTTCTTGGTCGTACAAATACCAATTCTTATTGGTAAGGAAGGACTGTAAAAAGGAATTGCCCGCGCTAAGAACAATTTTTCTATTTATTCTAGACGTAATGACCAAAAAAGCTATTGATGATAGGGATCCACATAAAAGAGTTGCATAACTGAGCAATATCATACTTACATGCATCATTGACCAATGAGATTGTAAAGCAGGTACTAACATTGCAGATTGCTGCATTTTATCCGGAAGACCTAAAGTAGCAAAACCGTGGGTTAACATGGCACATGGCGCGGTGATTGCACCTAACCACCGGGAATCCTGGCTCCGTACTTCTAGAACTATATGAATCACGGATGAACTCCATGAAAGGAACATGAATGACTCATACAGATTACTTAACGGTAAATGTCCCGAATAAAGCGAACGAGTAACTAATAATCCGGTTATACAAACAAAAGTAACTATCATGCCCTTTCCTCCCGAACTAGTTAATCCTTCAATTGGATAAACTAAGGTTACCCAATAAATGAGAGTAACAACAAAAATCAGAGAAAAAGAGACATGAGCTGATATATGTTCTAATGTGATTAACATAATAATAAACCCATTTCTTAATTTTTATTTTTAATAGGATCGATGAGATAAAGATAAAATTGATTGATCTGTCATAAATAAATAGACAGAGATCAAATAATGATAGTAATCTATGTCTATAGGGAAGGGGTTGAATTCGTGGTATCTTATTACCAGAATGCCGCCACTCGGATTCGAACCGAGATGCTCTAGCACTGCTTCCTAAGAGCAGCGTGTCTACCAATTTCACCATGGCGGCTTGTCGGGTTGGTATTCAATATTATAAGGATAGATATGCTAATTTGTCAATAGATTCAAAGACTTTGGTCTTTTCCATTTATTTATTTTTTTTTATTTGAATCAATGTGATGTTAGTCGTTATAACGGGGCATGGCGCAGTTTGGTAGCGTGCCATCTTGGGGTGATGGAGGTCGCAGGTTCAAATCCCGCTGCTCCGAAGGAGGAGAAATAATCCCATTCAATTCCGTCATTAAACAATATCTAACTAAAAAGGATTTCCATGGAATCAGAGCAGCTAGATTTCCAACATGAAAGAATGAGAAAGGAAAGGGTTTTCTATTATTCCCATCATAACCATTCTTTGGGAATGGTTGAAAAAGAGAGATATCGGGTCATTTTAAATAAAATGAAGAAACAATAAGAAATTGCAGATATCTTTCTTTTTCTTCTTCGATCGATTGTCTGCGCAATTAGACCTTAGAAATTGCGATGCAAATAGAGAGGTAGACATTCAAATAATCCTCTTGATATGATCGCAATAAATATCACAGGTTAAATAATCCCATTTTTGAGGTACTGAGATGTTAAAGGGGTTGAATTATTCATTGCTTATGAATTATGTCCCTATGTCTGTCAAAATAGTTCAATTGAAATGGTCTTGGCATTACGCATCACGGTAGAGCTATAAAGAATATAGCTGTGAGTCATCTTAAATAATTGAGCACTCCTTGTTATCCGACCATAAAGGTAAGAATGGATCATTTCATACCTAATCAAAATCAAGAGCGAAATTAATTTTTGGGAAGAAGAAAAAAGGATGAATCGGGAGATCTGGGACTATAAATTACGAATGATTTATCATAACCAGAGCAACGCTTCATACAACTATCAGAGTTGTCCAAAAGAAACGAGCGATTCTGTGATGAAATACCTGATGATTCCGTAGGTTATGTAGTTATTCATAAGAATACGTTTCGATTGAGTTTCTTTTCGGAATAGATAGAATTAAATTTTCATAAGGTAGAGCTACCAGAAATGCAACAGGAAGAATGATGCGCTTTAATCTTTTTCCAGTGGGAAAGGGAAAGTAGATGGAGGAATGGTTGAGAAATCTCCTATGTCCAAAATTGGTCGGAGAGAACGGCTGTAGTGGAACTAATTTATGACCGTGTCCCTTTCATCCGACTGCCCTTCCAAGTATCCCTACCTCAAAGAGACAAAAAAGGGGTTTCCCATCGCTGTTCTCCAGGGTCCTAGGGGGGGTGTAGTATATTTGCTGGTGTTACGAATCATCCAATTCATTGATGGATTTCTATTTTATTTGGGTGATCCAGAGGGCTCATCCTTTGCCGTGCAATAAAAACTTTTTGAATGACCGGTCGAGATGGACTCAGCTAAAGAAAAAGCTTTTACTGCAGCCCGATATGCTTTTCCCTTCCAAATATTTCTACGAATTTTTTTTCTGGATTTAGAAGTACGCTTCTTTGGAACTGCCATAATGAATAATGGTTTGAATTCATCTATCTAGTTCGATGTGAAGGACATCTATGTATTTAATATGATATAGTTCTTTCTGAAGGAAGGGAACTTTAATAAAGTTCCAACTCCCCAGTTTAATTATTTAAATTTTGAATATGTAATATTCACCTTCTTTTGCAGAATTTGTTCCCATCCATTTTTACAAATGGATAAAATCTACAAACCAAATCCAAAATTGGATTTGTATTTGCGCCGTGTCGTTCTTCTAGAACGCATCTCATAAATGATCATTTCATCTTTGAAAGAGTTCTAGCTAGTTAGCTATCAGATTATCCCCCTAACTTTTGCATTTTTCAAGCGGGAATGTCCCGGATTAGTAGTAGATCTATGACACAAATCAATAACACTTAATTGATTCATTTTTTTCTCAATCTGCCCATCATCATGATCCTAATTATGATGTGGAGTGGCGGACATCAAAAAATCGAACCAATTCGGAGTTGTTAACTTTTGGTTTCAATTCTTGCGTATGTACTCATTATTGAGTTTTGGATGGAAAGCAAATATGTAATTTGAACAAATTACATCAAATAACATCCTGGGATATATAATAACAAAAGTAGTCTCCCAAATTGGTTTAATTTTTGTTAAGCTTCATTAGAAATACTACTATTCATTTGCAGTATAAGAAGTTTCAAAGAAACTAAAATATCTCTAGCGCTTTAGTTCCTAAAACTAGATGATAAGAAATCATTCATAAAAAAAAGGTAGGTGTACTTGTACACAACTCTCTCTCTATATCTGAATACCCAGACTGAAAACTAGGAACTAGAGTTCTTTGTTGTTCATCTGAGAAATATTTGATTAGTATTGATCGGTGCAAATCTGGTATTTGCAGAAAAAAGGTTAAAAGAAAAGTAAAAGGAATATGAAATGGATGGGATCCATATTCTATCGTTCCTCTTGGTTCGATAGCCTCTTCCTCTTCTATTTATTTGATTCTCTTTAGGATCTAGTGGATTGGAAACCCATAATGGGAATATAAAAATTTATAATAATGATTTGATCTTCCTATGGAATTTCTATATAAATATGCTTGGATCGTGCCTTTCCTTCCGCTTTCAGCTTCTGTGACAATAGGATTAGGATCTTTACTTTTCTCAGGAGCAACTAAGAGTCTTCGCCGTACATGGGCTCTTATTAGCATTTTTCTGCTAAGCACAGCTATGTTTCTTTCTTTCAATCTGTTCTTACAACAGATTACCGGCGGTCCCATCCATCGATATTTCTGGTCCTGGATCATCAATAATAATTTTTCCTTGGAGTTGGGCTATTTGATGGATCCACTTACTTCCATTATGTTGGTATTAATTACTACTGTTGGAACCATGGTTATGATCTACAGTGATAATTATATGTCTCATGATGAAGCATATGTGAGATTTTTTGCTTATCTTAATTTTTTTAATGCTTCTATGCTGGGACTAGTGATTAGTCCAAATCTAGTACAAATCTATCTTTTTTGGGAATTAGTAGGAATGTGTTCTTATTTATTGATAGGTTTCTGGTTTACGCGACCCAGTGCGGCTAATGCTTGTCAAAAAGCGTTTATAACTAACCGCGCAGGGGATTTCGGACTCTTATTAGGAATACTAGGTTTTTATTGGGTAACAGGTAGTTTCGAATTTCAATATTTGTCCGAAAAATTGAACGAATTGATCACCAATGATGGAGTTAGTTCATTCTTTGTTACTTCGTGTGCTTTTCTCTTATTTTTAGGCCCAGTGGCCAAATCTGCACAGTTCCCACTTCATGTATGGTTACCTGATGCTATGGAAGGACCTACTCCTATTTCAGCTCTTATACATGCCGCCACTATGGTAGCAGCAGGAATTTTTCTTGTAGCTCGATTGTTTCCTCTTTTCAGAGCTATACCTTTAATAATGAATCTCATCTGTTGGACAGGGGGAATAACAGCTCTATTGGGAGCTACAATGGCTCTCGCTCAAAAAGATCTTAAAAGAGGCTTGGCATATTCCACTATGTCTCAATTAGGTTATATGATGTTAGCTCTAGGTATCGATTCTTATCGAGCTGCTTTGTTCCATTTGATTACACATGCTTATTCTAAGGCATTATTGTTCCTAGGATCTGGATCAGTGATTCATTCCATGGAACCCATTGTTGGATATTGTCCCGATAAAAGTCAGAATATGGCTCTTATGGGTGGTTTGAGGAAATACATGCCAATTACAGGAATAACTTTTCTTTTAGGGACACTTTCTCTTTCTGGTATTCCACCTTTTGCTTGTTTTTGGTCCAAAGACCAAATTCTTAGTGATAGTAAGTTATATTCCCCCATTCTCGGGGGAATAACTTGGTTCACAGCAGTATTAACTGCCTTTTATATGTTTCGTATGTATTTACTTACTTTTGAAGGGGACTTCCGTATTAATTTAGTTAATTCATATGACGACCATATTATGCTCTATTCCACTTCTATGTGGGGAGTGGGGGAATCCAGCGCATTCAGTAGAACTAGAATGGATTCTATATCGTCTCAATTTACAGGAACGAAGAACTGCTTCTCCAAAGAAACATTGAAAATTTCAGATAAGATGGGACAATTCTCTAAAAAGAAGGGGAATTTGGTTGCCCCTTATCCTTTCTTCAATAAAGGATATTTTGCATACCCAAAAGAATCGGACAATACAATGCTATTCCCGTTAGTTGTATTAGGAATATTTACTCTGTTCGTTGGATTGATAGGAGTTCCTTTTTTTCGAGGAGAAATGAGTTATGATATATTAACTCAATGGTTGACTCCATCGATGAACCATTTCTATAAGAACCATCCGGAGAATTGGTCCGAATCTTTCACAGATGCAATCCCCTCAGTTGGTATAGCATTTCCCGGTATATTGATGGCCTATGGTCTATATAGACCTATTCATTTCTTACCACAGGATGTACAGGATAGAACACATCCTCAGATGAAGAGTATCTGGGACCAATCGATCAATATCATATATAATTGGTCATATCATCGAGCTTATATAGACATATATTATGACATAATCTTGACTAGAGGTATACGAGGATTAGCTGAACCAAGTAAATCATTTGATCAATGGGCAATTGATGGAATACCAAACGGAGTAGGTATTTTAGGTCTCTTTGTAGGCGAAGGAATAAGATATTTAGGGGGGGGACGTATATCTTCCTATATATTCGGGTCTTTATTCTGTGTATTAATATCTACATTAATCTATTATTTTCCATTCTAACAATAAATATTTCCGCTCCATCCATATGAACTAATAAAAGAAAGGATATAAAGATTTTGACTGATCCATTATCAGATTTGTCATTCTGTGTTCATAACAAAGTCCCATCCTTTGTGTATCATTCCCTGGGATGATAAATTCTTTAAGAGAATTTATATTGTATAGAAATATATATTTGTGAATTAAGATGATTCATTGATTTCATCAATTCATTTACATGGAACTGATATAGAGAGAGAAATATTACAAAAAGGATTACTATTAATTTAAATCTTTGAAAAAGGAAAGAAAAAAAATAGGGGTTGTCTTTCGGTTGAAGATACGACCGCTGATATGAGATTAATTCCCCTCACTTTGCCATTTTATACTACTTCATCTACCAAAATTACCGGGCAGATCGGATAAGATCCCACGTATCCTATCAACCAGCCCATGATCCGGAGGCTGTACGGCATGGAGCAGGTAGAGAGATGAAAGGACCAAGAACCTTCTCCTGTTTGAGAAGAAATGAATTTGATTATCGAATAGCAGTTCGAAGTGCTACGATGCCCGCTTTGTTTCACTCAATGAAGAGTTCGGAAAGACAGGTAAAGGAGTTTAATTGAGACTATCTAACCATTACCTGCTAGCTTTTAGCACAAGCAGTAGGCAAGCAGGGGTAGAGAGCTCCTTGTTGCCCTTCGGCAACAGCGAGCATACTTAGCGAACTGGCAAATTTGCAGCACCGTATTGATTGATCAATATGTATCTCAGGGGGGGGGCAGTGAATAAGATCATGGTGGTGGTATACCACCCCTCCCCTTGTTTGGCGGCTTTCCGGCCCTTGTCTGGAGGCTTCCCGGGGAGGAGAAGGGGATTGCTAAAATGACCTTTTATCCCTATAATATAGCTATATTCTATAGCTAAGGTGGGGTGTATT